GAAAACGAGGAGAGAGGGGAGGCCAAAGAAGGAGGGAAAGGTTGTAAGACAGAGAACAGTGTCGATAGTGTCGATAGTGTCGATACTTTCTATCCAATCTCGAATTTCGATAGGTGTTCCAGCGAAGGGTTAGCAGAAGGGGAGAAGAACAAAGAAGAAGGAAGAGACAGCAAGACGATTGGCAGTGTCGATAGTGTCGATAGTGTCGATAGTGTCGATAGTGTCGATACTTTCTATCCAATTCCAGATTTTGATAGTGGAAAGAACGAAGAAGGGAGAGACAGCAAAACGGTGGACAGTGTCGATAGTGTCGATAGTGTCGATACTTTCTATCCAATCTCGAATTTTGATGGAGGAGAGGAAGATGTACACGATGCAGAAGAAGATGCGTTTCTTCTATCTACTGCAGAGGAAGATACGCTTCTTCTATCTACTGCAGAGGAAGATGCGCTTCTTCTAGAAGCAGAAGCAGAGAGAGAGCCACTCCAGGAGAATGGACTGACTCTCAAAAGAAAAGTGGAAGCGCACGGATCTTTCAGACCTTCGCTAACCCTCCCGGAAGAGAAGAGGACCCAGGATTTCTTGAAGCAGTATTCGGAGCTCGAGAAGGCCTATGGCAGGGAGGAAAGATGGACAGAGGATCAGATCATTCAGTGGGCGGTGTCTCACCTAAAGGAAAGGAAGGAATTAAAGAAACAGGTAGGAGAACTCTATCTCCAAGCAGAGAGCCTCCAAGCAGAGAGGGCCTGCACCCAGAACAAGATCGAGCTACCCCCCCTATTGCCTAGCACTACCTTGGCTGGTATGCCCTACCCTATCGCGGTTCCATTGAGCTCTGGGCTGTCGAGGCTGGCTGCCACCCCATCTCGCTACCAAGAACTCGTGGCTCTCCTCAACGAGGAAGGCGAGGCCATCGCCAGCACATGCTGGCTGCTCTTTCGGTTAATTGGCCCAGGAGCCCGTCCCTACTTCCACCGCAGGTGCCCTGTACAGCACCTTTTCGCCACCTCGTACGCAGAATTGCCTAGTTACTCGCGCCTCGTGCCGCGAAATGGCCAGGGTGCTGCTACTCTAGCCAGCCTAAGGCGCGACCTTAAGAGGGTGATTTGCCAGGTTCTCAACCGTCTTGTCCTCCCCGAAGAGCTTCTCTTGGAAGAAATTGATATGGTCGCATGCCACACGGGCATCTACGCAGGGCTGATGGGGCCCACGAAAGCGCCCAATACGTGGGAGGCTTACCAGTCAGGTTCTTTCTGGTCCTTCATCATGGAGAAATGGGGAGATGGGTGTCCTAAACCCCTTTTGAAGCGGATACTCTATTCGGGATTAAACGGTGCCAGCTTGACAAGTCAGACAGGTGCTATCTCTTCTTGCATCCAGGCTGTACATGGAGAGTCGAAGTCCACGGATTTCATTCACTTCCAAAGGAAGGTATTGGGCCACCCTATCTTACAGGAACTTGCTCTTTTTCACGATCTAGTGGGTTCTAGAAGCCTAGTCTATCTTCCTTCCCAGGCAAAGCCTTACTACGGGAAGGCCGAGGAGGAGGCTTCCCCGAGGAAGTCACGCAGTCTCTACCACAATGGTTTGCTCACCTCTCGGATACTCGCTTCCCATGAGGTAGTGCTTCTCATGCACCTCGTTTTTCATTTGGAAGAGTCCTGCCTGGGAATTCCGGTGAGCTTAGAAAACGATGGGTTGGTCCACCTGACTCGGCGTTCCAACCGTCTCTCCGCCTTCCGTTCGCTGGATGCTTCGCTCAGACAAAACAGTCTGCGCTTCCTAGGTCTCGAAATCCCGGTGGAACGAAAAGGAGAAAACTGAAAATGGAAAAAAGTGCAAAAGTATCGACACTATCGACACTATCGACACTGTCGACACCCCTTCCGTATCCTTCCGTTCAGGAAAGGAAAGGCGGAGCGCAAAGAAAAGAAGAAGAAATAGATCTAAAAAAGAAGAAAGGACAAAAGGATCGACCATCTCGACACGATGAATACCCTCCCCTCCCACAAACAAACAAACAACACTCTTTCTTTTCGTATGGAAATAAAACCACCAGACGCGACGTCACCCTCTTACCTTGCGGTTATCTTTTTCGTCTACTCGTACTTCATTAAAAGCACCACCCAGCGGGCTCTACCCGCTCCCACGAGTCGGTGGATTTACCGGTCCCCTACCCTTTGGGGTCGTACCGTGCAATACATTAATAGAGGAATATCCCCTACCTAAATTCAGATCAATCTGGAAGACCTAGCATAATTGGGGGGAGCGAAACAGGCGCGAGGAAGCAGATACGAGTGACGGACAAAGCTTCTTACTTCTCCTCCTTTCCTGGTTTTTACGGGTCCCGCACCACAGGGATGGCAGGATATTAGCAGAGGTAATGAATTACCCGGTGTGCTTGGCTTGGCCTATTTGCTTTGTTTTGTCAGTTCCACCCGGGAAGAAACTGGGAGGTAGTTTCAATGCGGCAAGCCCACAAATTCAATTGGAGATATCTTTTAGAGACATGTTGCAAGGAAGTCGAGGCTGCCTTTACCCATACTCAATACTCCTGCAACCCCATACTTATGCAGCCTCCAACCCCGTCTGGTATACCAGCATCTCACCCCTGCCAATACTAGCTCCCCCTCTGCTATACCTTCGGTCTCTCCCATTCCTAATTCTTGAAGTGCGGGGTTGCTAGTAGCAACTAGTGACAGAGGCAGCTTGACCTCCCTTAGCTCGCGTGGTACAATCCCTTCCCTCCGGAGTCGGCTCGCGGAAAGGGGGGAGGGGGTGGAGTGCAACGGGGCTTGACTAGTGGCTCGTCGCGGAACAAGCTCACTAAACCACAACCACCGAAATAAATGAAATAACCTACTAATTTATTTTCCTCCTTCTCTTTCTTTTTCAAGATCCCCGGTTTTTTATCGTTACTACCTCTGCGTCGTCATCGCTGGTAAACTCCAAATAGTCATCAGATCCTTCCGATTTTCTAAGGATCCCTATTTTAATTTTAGTTCACCTACTTATTGGGCAGTTCGTTAGGTTGCCGAATCCTCTTCAAGTAGCCTCGTCGGAACGAAATAAGGAACGAGAGTGATATATTGAAACTGCTTTCATTTCAAAATGAATTCCTTCTCGAAAAATGATTAATGATGTGGATAAGCTGATACCGACTCGTCAATCTCCTCCATATTTAATCCGCCCCATATTACTGACGCGAAGGCAGGAAACTCGTTGCGTTGGTAAACCCACGCATCGATTTGAGATATTTTTCATTTCTCTATCTGCGCCGCTTCTTTGCAATCCGTCAAATTGGTGGGGCGCAAAGGCAAAACTTTGAAGATCAATTTGCAAGGAAAAAGGATGAGATTTTTTCGTAAATTGATTTTTTCACTTGTAGTTGGAAACGATTGAGAAAAGTTATCCCCCCAACAGTAATTGGATGACGAGGAGCCGTATGAGGTGGGAATCTCACGTACGGTTTTGTATAGCGACATTGTAGCTGTCGACTATTTCACAACTACACCGAAAAAACCCAACTCTGCCCTACGTAAAGTCGCCAGGGTTCGATTAACCTCCAAGTTTGAGGTAACGGCTTACATACCAGGTATTGGCCACAATTCGCAGGAACATTCGGTGGTCCTCGTGAGAGGCGGAAGGGTCAAAGACCTACCCGGCGTCAGGTATCACATCGTTAGGGGATCCTTAGATGCTGTAGGAGTGAAGGATCGTAAAAAAGGGCGTTCCAGTGCGTCGCAGAGCATTGTCACAACTTGTATCATCGCAATGATTCCGCATCAGTTGCTCTGATATGTTAAATGTGTAGCCGACCCAGCATTGCCAGGGGACTGAAGCCTGCTACTACGAAGATTGACTATTATCCGTCTATTTCTGTAAGACAACTTGGTGTCTAAGGTGTTTTACTCCCGTAGGTTAAGTTGAGTTTTACCCGGACTCCCACCTAAAAAGTCTTTTCCTTCCGGAACAGGTTCGGGTTACGACTACGGAGATTCGGCGGAGACTTTGTATATACCGATTGGATCGAGAAACCTACGGACATTACTAGTAAGATAACTGAATTGCAAGATTTTTCCTTCCCATACCTATTTCTTTTCCCTCCGCGGAGGAGAAGGAAACGGATGCTCAATGTGCAATGAGTAAATATGATTTGCGTAACGAAGAAAAATTGGTTGAAAACCATTTTGGTAGTTCTTAGCCAATCATATGGAAAGCTGTATTCGGCGAAAGTCGCACGTGCAGTTTGGAGGGAGATCCCCCACTAACCGGTGGATCCACTCTACAATATGGAGTGAAGAAGCCAAAATAGTAACTTAAGACACCGCTGAAAAGAAAGAAAAAAATTGGTTGAAGTCTGATATAGTTGTAAACTCGTGGCACATCGGAGCAGTGTAGTGAACAAAATTAGAAATATCGAATCGGACCCAATTTATCGCAATCGATTAGTAAACATGCTAGTTGATCGTATTTTGAGAAACGGCAAAAAATCGCTAGCTTATCAGATTTTTTATCAGGCTATGAAGCGGATTAGATAAAAGACGAATAGAAACCCGCTGTCTGTTCTGCGGCAGGCAGTTCGTGGGGTAACTCCCGATGTAATCACAGAAACCAAACGTGTAGGTGGATCAACTTATCGAGTTCCCGTTGAAGTAGTACCTGCAAAAGGAAAAGCTTCGGCCATCCGGTGGTCATTGATCGCGTGTCGAAAACGCTCAGGTCGAAGTATGGCTTTAAGGTCGAGTGATGAATTGATGGATGCCGCCAGAAATTCTGGTAGTGCCATACGGAAAAAGGAGGAAACTCACAAAGTTGCGGAAGCTAACAAAGCTTTTGCCCACTTCCGTTAGTTTTGTTTAGATTCGTTCCAATCCACAACGAAAAGATTGTGGATTGGAGTCGGGGCGCAAGTATCGGGGAATCGGGAAACCCTACGCAGAAATGGATGAGTGAGGGGTTGACGACTACTTCCCCCTCAGTTCGTTAATTATTACAATATTTGTAACACGTCGGTCGATGCGAAGCTGCTGAGTGCTTCGTTCATGAAAAGGCTTGACGCAGGATTAGTTTCTTAAAGACCCAAATTGATTGGGCGCGCGCATCACGTAGGAGAAACATTTCATTTCTCCTCTTCCCTCTGTTTTAGGGAATCCAGGTGGTGAAAGAATTGACAAAAATCTTGAGATATGGGGAAAAAGCCTCTGTATCCAAGAATTCCAGAGACTCAATCAATTTTGGTTGACACAGATAGTTTTTTGTGATACACTACGAATTAACAGGCTTACTAGCCTGGGGAATCACCAACTCCTACTCGAAAACCAAAAATTACCATGACCGCAACTTTAGAACGACGCGAAAGCGCAAGCCTATGGGGTCGCTTCTGCGACTGGATCACCAGCACCGAAAACCGTCTTTACATTGGATGGTTCGGTGTCTTGATGATTCCCACCCTACTAACCGCAACCTCCGTATTTATCATCGCTTTCGTCGCAGCTCCTCCTGTAGATATTGACGGTATTCGCGAGCCCGTTTCTGGTTCTTTGCTATACGGTAACAACATTATCTCTGGTGCTATCATTCCTACTTCTGCAGCTATTGGGTTACACTTCTACCCAATCTGGGAAGCAGCTTCCGTCGATGAATGGCTTTACAATGGTGGTCCTTACGAACTGATCGTTCTTCACTTCCTACTTGGTGTAGCTTGCTACATGGGTCGCGAATGGGAACTAAGCTTCCGTTTAGGTATGCGTCCTTGGATTGCTGTCGCTTACTCAGCTCCAGTCGCAGCTGCTGCCGCCGTCTTCCTGATCTACCCAATTGGTCAAGGAAGTTTCTCCGACGGTATGCCTCTGGGCATTTCTGGTACTTTCAACTTTATGATCGTCTTCCAGGCTGAGCACAACATCCTTATGCATCCTTTCCACATGTTGGGTGTAGCTGGCGTATTTGGCGGCTCTCTATTCAGTGCTATGCATGGTTCTTTGGTAACTTCTAGTTTGATTAGAGAAACTACTGAGAATGAGTCTGCCAATGCAGGTTATAAGTTTGGTCAAGAAGAAGAAACTTACAACATCGTAGCTGCTCACGGCTACTTCGGTCGTTTGATCTTCCAATATGCTAGCTTCAACAATTCTCGTTCTCTACACTTCTTCTTAGCTGCTTGGCCCGTAGTAGGTATCTGGTTCACCGCCTTAGGCATTAGCACTATGGCATTCAACTTGAATGGTTTTAACTTCAACCAATCCGTGGTTGATAGCCAAGGCCGTGTTATAAACACCTGGGCTGATATCATAAACCGCGCCAACCTAGGTATGGAAGTCATGCATGAACGTAACGCTCATAACTTCCCTCTAGATTTAGCTTCTGTCGAAGCCCCTTCTATAAGCGGATAATATCCGTCTGGTTATGCAGCACAACTGGATACCAAACCCTTCTTCAACTTCGGAAGATGGAGTTTGGTGTCCAATGAAAAGGGAAGGTTCGTACGGTAGAACGAAAGAAAGGGAGGATAACGGCCTGTTACAATATCACGGTCACAAGTTTCCCACCTCGAATTGAAGAGAAAGAAGAATTGGAATCTCCTTCTGGGATTTAAGACTTCTGGGATTTAAGAATTGAAAAGAGTTACTATTCCGATTTGCTAAATGTCCGATTTGCTAAATGTGAATGCTTGTAACCCTTCACTCTTTTGGGTAGAAGGAATTGGGAGTACATTCTTCATTTCGCAAATTCTCTGTTGTCCTGTTATATACATGCAGTGAATGTGGATGTGTATCAGTCGAAGAATCTATCTAGCTTTAAGGATGGATCTTGTTCACATTCGGGGAGCCCCTTAACCTTAACAAATGGCGGACGTAGCCAAGTGGATCAAGGCAATGGATTGTGGATCCATCACGCGCGGGTTCAATCCCCGTCGTTCGCCCATCCGGGTAATTCAATACTACCATTTCGCCTGCTTGGAGCGGAGAGAATTTGCTGAAGTGGATGGAATATATGCGGGTCTCTTCGACAACAACATCTGAAAATTTTCGATTTCATTCCAGTTTGGAATGGGGCTATTTACGGAAATAACCAGACTCGTCTGATATATTTCCTCCATCCCATCTTGAAATTTTCGAAATTCTAGGTATAATAAATCTAGGGAATAGGTAGATAAATAGTCTCAGAACTGATATGGAAAAAGAAACTATGGTGAAGAAGGAAGAGGTGGTAGAAGAAGGAGTAGGAGTAAAGGGCCCAGATTATTCATCTGAAGTTGGGGACTTCTTAGAAGACGATGCATTAAACTACTTTTCCGAATCATTGAAAAACCAACATCTCGAAGAACTTGTAGTTAGTCCAGCTTCCACCGCTGAACCTTTTATTAGATTATCTGACTTGTGATTTCTAAGTTCACTGTTTCTATGTAATCTGCGTCATTCAGTAATGAGGGGTAGTAGCATCACCCTGGAGATGATGATGTTGCTGACGATACCAATTTTTATGCATTGCCTAAGTAACAAAAATTCAGTCGAGAAAAGTTTTGTATTAACGAAAGTCATTGATGGAGGTGACGGGATAAGAAAGAAACAGACGGAAAATTCTGGCAATTTCTCCCGCGATTGTTTCCTTCGATTCAAAAGATTTTTATCTGTTGGAAGAAATGGGGGGGAAAGAGTACCGGCTCCCTACTATTTAGGTTCGAACAAAGATATTTCAATTTCTGCAGGTCTCTCGAAAGAGGAAAAAAAGATTCGTTATGATGTCACAACTTCTTTGGTTTTCGGTAGATGGAAGTCGCGCATAGCGAGGGATTCCCTACTATTTGGCAGGGAGAGATTCAAGGGTGAAACTGAAGGTATTCAAGTGGTTCGTGGGGGTAGGTATCTGCAAAATTTACTTAGGTTTTTCAAATTCTATAACCAATTGGTAGTTTCCAAGAACGGAAGTGACTGCCACCAAAACAATTTCGATTTGCCGCTTCTTCGGAAAATTCATAACAAGCAAGATCTGGATCTGTCACAAGCAATACGGTTGGGAGACGATTCATTAAGTCCCGTAGTTTTGGACCCCTGTGACAAGGCGCTACTTGAATCCGCAGATTCGGCAGATGATCGAGGGGATGGATCGGCATTTTCCTTTGAGCAAGAAGCTTTTTCCAACTTGTCTTCGTTTACGTCTTGTGAAAAAACGATGTTGTTTCGCAACTCTCTATCCGGATTCCATTGTGGAGAAGATAGGAAAGACCTTCCCGTTCCACACGCTTATCCACAAATTAGAAATCAATTAAGAAACCGACTCACTGACTTCCCTTCGATAATTGAGAGATTAAACATTATTCTTGATGGGGAGATAGTCATTGACGTTAGTGATAGCATCAAATCCGAGAAAGGATTTTTTCCATCGGGAATGAAAAAAAATATGCCGCTTACAAAAATATCTCGCCAGAAACTTGGGTTAGCAAGTGGCGGATACTTCGATTTCAATGAGATTCCTCCAAACTATTTCAAAGCATCTTTGGAGATACCTAAGAAAACAACTAATCAAAATGAAAGTACTAATTCTTTAAACAAATTGAAAGGAGGGAGGAACCTAGATTCAATCGATTCTCTAGTTAGATTATATGGGCGAAATAGAATCCTACCTCTTCACTCAACGTACATATTTCTTCTTCAAGATTATTTCTGCGCGTTATCCACTGAATATTTTTTCCAAATCAGATATTGGTTGGATGGCTGGACGGGGAGCGGAGAATACACCAGTGTAACAAGAATTGCAACTGAATAAACAATATTCAAGTGGAGGGATGACGTAGAGCGTCTATTGAACGAAGAATATGTTACCTTCCGAATTGGTGAGTGTAGGAATGTTCAATCAGAAGTGCATAGATGGCTCGATGCGACAGAAGATTTGTCTCTTTCGCCTGTCGGAAAATTCTTGGAAGAAGCAATGAAGTACGACTTGGGGGAATTGATCTGCCGTGTGTCAGTAGTGGGAAGCGAGTTGCTAAATAATACTGGTGTCAGTCTCCGCAGTACCAATCAACAAATCAAGAGATATTTTCATCGATTTCTCGATGTGTTATTTCTTTCTGAAATGATTGTTGCTGAGGCTACTCGCCAGAAAACTCTGATAGATACCATTGATTACTGCATCGAGAAATTGGACGATATAGATTCCGAGAAATTGGACAAAATGAATCGTATTCAGCTTGATTTTTTCTCAAGTTTATTTGGTGGTTACATTGACGAACAGATACTTTTTCTCAAAACAATTCTTGAAGGAGGAAGAAGTTTCTTATTTGAGTCTAGACTGTTGAGAAGTGAAAAATCGGTAGGCTCCTCGACCGCACTAAAACCTGCGTCGAATTCCACCTCTCCCGGGTTGCCTCGCATCGAAGCTATCCGAGCAGGATTCTCGAGTGAGGCTCTTTCCATTACGGGGAGGCAAATTTGGAATCTGTTTCTGTATGATTTAAGTCGTGAAAGGAATTCAATTAGGAATATTGGTGGGGGTATTCCAAAAAACATTTCCGATCAAATGGAGGGAAAAAACGGCTCACCTATACGGAGCCGTGCTGAAAATAATTTCATCCCGAGAATCAAAAGGGGTTTCTTCATCGGAAAATGCAGCAGTAGTTATCTCGACGTGTTAGAAAACTTCTACGTGGGCTCCCACAAGAAAGCCATTTCATCTGATCTCATCTCATTTCCTCATCCCCAACTGTCAGATTTGTTATCATCCAATTTCTCAAAACAAACGGCAGGAAAGGTAGCTGGTCGCTTACTCACACCAATTCAATTCATTTCGCTTAATCTGCATGAATCTGCGACAATAGTAACTCATTTAGATGGACTTCCCAATTCTATTTCGGATCTGAATGGGTTACTGGCAAGTTTGAGCTCATCTCCTCGTGAAGGGACAGACTCGTTCCTATCTTCGTGCAGTAACGATGGAGTTTCTTTCGAGAAGGCGTCGGTAAACTCTGACTCGTGGTCGGATCATCAGCGATCCCAACCTCGTCGGAATCTGGTGCTAGATCGAGTCAATTCGGAGAAGTTTGTTGAAGATGGATTAGACTCAGGAAATGGTTCCACCGGGAATCGAGTCTATCGAAACGGTTTCTCTATTGAGTATTTCTGGGAACCGGAAGAATTGGATACACCTTATTGGTCGCTAAGATTCTCATTATGCAATGATGTAACATCGAGATTTTTAGCAGGATCAGTTGAAAAGGAGGTTCCCCGCGAAGATACGGGGTTTGCAGATTCATCTGCCCGGGAAGAAGCTACTCGCCCGTCCTATTTCGTTAATTTTAATGAATTATCAAAAGATTTGAACGTATATAAGATCTCCTGGATCTTTTGGAAAGACAGTATCGGCGAAAAATGGAGCTTATTGGGAGATTACATACCTCTGTTTTTTACCCCCACCTGGTGGAGATACTTTTGCGATCTAGTTAGAGAAACATATCCAGAAATAGTACTTAAGATAAGTTACGACTCAAACCATGACCTTCCTAGAATTTCTGAGAGAATTGCTGGGGATTTAGTAGTTGGCGCGAAAGGCTATTTACTCCAAAGCCTGCAAAGACTAGGATTGAGATTTGGAAACAATTCTATCAATACTACATTCCCCGAGACAGAGTTTCTCATTCTCGAGAAAATTCCTGATGAAGCGGAGATGTCACATCCGGTGGAATGGTCGGTATCCCAATTTTTCAATAAGCCTATCTCCTATTGCTGCATCCTCTCAGTATTACTCGTTCTCGCGTTGTTGAAACATCCTCTGTCTGCCGTTTCGGGTTCCAATTCCCTTCATTCGTGGAAACGTTTCGATACTATTGAATATTTAACAGACCCAATGCGTGGATCCTATTTGAGAAAGGTAATGTATTCCCCCCCGACAAGCCAAATGGTAACGAGAGATCTACTAATTCATTCTTTGAATAGATTCTTGAATTGTGTAAGTAATATAATTTTTTTCGTTCTCGTGAAAAGTGAACTTGATTCATGGATATTTCGTAGGGAAAGCTCTGATATTTTAGATAGTAATAAAGAACTCTCGACTCAACATTTAGTAACGACTAAGATTCTCTACAGGTATGCATCGAAATCGAAATCCAATTGTGATTTCTCGAGTAACAAAATTTTTCATGAACCTTACCCGCAAGAAAGATCCAACGTTTTGGCATACTTACTTCAATTCTGGCAAAATGATTTATTGGGTCACAAGATCCGTAAGTTGGATCCTGCGGAGAAGTGGGCTTTTTCCGCCCTTGGGAGAAATATCCTACTTTCAGCAACAACAAGACGAAGAGACAGTCTACTAAACATGCCATGTCGTGACATACCTATTTCACTCCAATCGGGATTATTACCATCTAAAGGAATTTTGCTAGTAGGACCTATAGAAACTGGCCGATCCTCTATTATTAGAGATGTAGCATTCAACTCCTACTTTCCAGTGGTGAAACTACCACTAAAGAAGTTCATATACAACCGATCTTTTTTCAATAACGTACGTGGAAATTTCATCTCGAAAGAGAGCGTACACCGATTAAATATCGTCTTTGAAATAGCGAGAGAAATGTCTCCTTGTACACTATGGATTCAAGATATTCATGAATTGAATATTCATCGTTCGTATAATAAGCTAGAAGCTGATCCCAAATTTTTACTTTGCCAAATATTGAAAAGTATTGGTCGCAAGCTCGGCAACTCCAACATCCGCAAGAATGTCGTTATTGCCACGACTCACGTACCTGCGAGGATAGATCCAGCTTCAGTAGCTCCGAATCGGTTAAACTAATTAATAAATTTCCGAAAGTCCAACGGGTGTCAACGTCAGAAAGAATTGTCAATTCTATTACGTATCAAAGGTTTCGAAATGGGGGCTAATCCGCCTCTTCTTGAGGGTACTGCGTCTGGAACTGCAGGTTATAGTAAACGAGATCTATTCCTTCTCGCTAATGAAGCGTTATTAATAGGTACTTCCAAAAGAAGAAAGTTTGTATGTAACAACGCAATTGGATTAGCTTTGTATAGGCAACATTCGACTGTTAGTGATATGGGCAATGGGATGGAATCTGATTCTGAATGGGAAATCTCTTCCTACAAGTACAAGATGGCGGAAGCCACTTCGAAGAATAGTTTGATAGATATTTCTCTCACAAATATTCCATTTACTGGTCGTGACGCGTTGAAAATGCGATTTTATTACTTGTCTAACTGGTATGTGGAACCTTCAGTAACCGAATCAACAATTGATGAATTCACTACGTTTTCGCATCTCCTAGGGCTACTAGCTGAATTAGTAACTCGCGATTCGTTTCGAATGGATATGAGGAAAAAGGAGAATTTTATTGCTATCGACAAACTCGTAGAGAATGACTTAAACCTAGCTTGTGGCGTCCTAGAAAACCTCTCGAATAATTTGTCACGTTCAGAAATTTGTAGAGAGGAGAGTCGACGCAGTAATAGTTTTCCTCCCCCCTTTCCTATTGGAAAACCCAAGTATTGCTCAGGTGTAACCTCTCCAAGTTGCTCCACTAGATTTTCAAGAAGAGGGAGACTTAGTAGTCTAACCGATTTCGAGATGCAACAGTCACCCGAATTAATAAACTCAACGACGGAGATATCGCGTGAGATTACTTGGTCCCACAAGGCTTGGCGTCTCCGCTTTCTGCGAAGCGGGGCTTACGAATTGATGGGGATGTTATCCGAACCTAACCATTTGTATAACTTAATTCTCCTTCACTACAATCAGAATTATATACCCCGACAAGATTTCGAATTCAATAAGATTAAGGGGGAGAAAAGTAAGTGGCGCGAGAAAAGCGGGTATCTTTTCAGCTTCGAGAAATCTGTCACTAATGTAACAGATAACTCCATTAAAAGATTGGAAAACCGATTGGATAATATGTTTTTACGTGAGCAATTTCTCGAATTGGGAATCTCTGGCGACTCCTCTAATGATTATGAAACACATTGTGATCGATTTAATGAAACGACTCGACTCTTCGGGGGGCGCTTCATCTGGGACCCCATGCTTCTGTTCCAGCCAGACCCTAACATTCCTTCCTCGCGCCGCAACTTGTTGCCGACAAAAGAACTGGCGCGGAGGCTTCACACCATTTACGGTATGAGGAGGCAGCGCCTTCAGAAGATGTCAAATAATAAAATGAAAAATTTCTTTCTCTATCGTGAAGAAAATCCGAAATTGAAACCCGACTCATCTCTCAATCGGTGGAATAATCTTCCTTCGGATGAGGAGGAGCGAGATTCCGAATACATCAAGGAAACCTCTCTCATAGATATACATCTGCAATATCCGCAGACATTTACTCCCGTTCGTTTGGGTTGCTACACGGTAGCGGAGGATTTCCCGGGACGATTTCTTAGGTTTAGGCTTATGGTTCATAGAAACAAATGGATGAAACGGAACCGTTCCCCATTTCAGGATTTTCTTATCTATAATATGTTGCTTGAAACTTGTGAATATCTATCCAATCCATTACGGTTTGGTAAAGCATCACTGGATCGAATAATGAAACAATTCCTCCATGAAAGTTCGATGTCATGAAACAACTGTCGTTTCCTTACTTAGATACTACCCACTCCGCCTAGATCTCTCGCCGTAGAATTGGAAGCCGAATCAGTAGGAGGAAGATCTATATTTTCCTTTTACTGATACGGAAAATCCAATTCTAGCATTTCGAGTTGGAGACCAGTTACTATATGGATATGATAGGAGTCTTTCTACTGAGAAGTAGAATTGGGAGGAGTAATATAGGTTATTCCGCAGGAATTCTGCGGGCGAAGCAAATTTTGTGTATCACTATTCATACTTATTCTCAAGAAAATTTTGGATTTTCTCCCCCCAGTTGACTGATCAATTCGCTCATTCCAGTCATTCGATACACCGGATTGGATTGAAGTGGAAACTATTTACTGGGAATTCTTGACGTAGATACGAATCTCCCCGGGTAGGATTCGAACCTACGACCAATCGGTTAACAGCCGACCGCTCTACCGCTGCGCTACCGAGGAAAATGGTAGGGGATTCAGTCTCATGCACACTTGAAGACCTCCATTCCGGAAGCCAAATCCAAATCTGGAGGGATTTAAGCTTTCTCTGCCATTTCGTAAACTTCGCGTATGCTCCAACTCCCATTATAGCTGGAGGCAGCGGCGATAGCAATCCCATTCGAATGGAAGGGCCCCCGAACCATGGGCATGGGAGGGGGGGTCAATCGGCCAAGACAAGGTCGAGATCAACCTCACAAGCCCCTCCCATGATTCGTATTGATCAATCACCAATCAGTGGTTTCTATTCCCCCCTTCCGAGAGGCATAGTAGAATAGTCGCAGGATTCTTCCATCTCATGTCATAGAAGGAAAATATTTGAGGACTAGAAATAGGGAGAATGGGGAAAGCAAAGAGGAAATGGGGAAGATGAAGAATAGTCGGGAGAAATGAACGCGAATTGGAGCTTGGTGAAACGAAAGTAGCAGTTTATGGAAAGGGTGGAATTGGAAAATCAACAACTAGCTGTAACACATCGATAGCTTTAGCCAGGCGAGGAAAGAAAGTATTACAAATTGGCTGCGATCCAAAACATGATAGTACATTCACACCGACAGGGTTTTTGATACCTACAATTATAGATACTTCGCAGGTAAAAGATTACCATTACGAAGATGTATGGCCTGAAGATGTTACTTATAGAGGTTATGGTGGAGTAGATCGTGTAGAGGCTGGAGGACCCCCCGCAGGAGCTGGGTGCGGAGGATATGTTGTGGGAGAAACGGTGAAACTTTTGAAGGAGTTAAACGCTTTTTACGAATACGACATTATCTCATTCGATGTTCTGGGAGATGTTGCTTGTGGAGGATTCGCAGCTCCCTTGAATTATGCGGATTATTGTATCATCATAACCGATAACGGATTCGATGCCCTTTTCGCAGCAAACCGTATCGCGGCCTCGGTCAGGGAAAAATCACATACCCATCCTTTGCGACTGGCCGGTCTAGTTGGAAATCGAACATCCGAAAGAGATCTTATCAATAAATATGTAGAAGCTTGTCCCATGCCTGTACTCGAAGTACTCCCCCTAGTTGAAGATATTCGCATATCGAGAGTCAAAGGAAAAACCTTGTTTGAAATGGCTGAATCTCAACCGAATTTAAATTATGTTCGTGATTTTTATTTAAATATAGCAGATTAAATTTTATCCGAACCAGAAGGAGTTGTACCGAGAGAAATTCCGGATAGGGAACTGTTTAGTTTACTATCTGATTTCTACCTAAGTGGCAATTCCGGAGATGGAAGTGAAATTTTATGTAATCAACAAGATGTTTCGCCTGACTTTACGATTATTTGATAGTAATAATACTAAATAAATATTAGTGTCTAATTTAAAGATATCTATTCACTCATTTCTAATCTAAGGAAAAACTTTCACGAAAAATCCGGAAACTCCTGTTTTCGAATGTGAAACTGGTAACTACCACACATTTTGCCCAATTAGTTGTGTAGCTTGGTTGTACCAAAAAATTGAAGATAGTTTCTCTTTGGTTGTGGGTACAAAGACTTGTGGTTATTTCCTACAAAATGCTCTTGGGGTGATGATTTTTGCAGAACCTCGCTATGCAATGGCAGAATTGGAAGAGGGAGACATCTCAGCTCAACTGAGTGATAAGGAAGAGTTAGAAAGGATTTGCCTACAGATAAAGAGAGATAGGAATCCCAGTGTCATTATTTGGATTGGCACCTGTACCACAGAGATCATAAAAATGGATTTGGAAGGTATAGCACCAAAATTGGAAAAACAAATAGGAATACCTATCGTGGTTGCGCGAGCAAACGGATTGGATTACGCCTTCACGCAAGGGGAAGATACTGTCTTGGCTGCCATGGCCCATCGATGTCCAGAATACAATAATTGTGAAGCGAACTGGAGAAAGAGGGACAATTTTAGGCATACCAGAATTCAAACTATCTCAAAGAACGAATTCTATTCCCACAAAAATGAATTGACGAAAAATAACCTAGTACTTCTTGGCTCCCTACCCTCAAGTGTAGCTTCGCAACTGAATTCGGAATTGAAACGTCAGTCCATTTCTGTTTCGGGTTGGTTACCTTCCCAAAGATATGATGAACTACCCGGCTTGGGAGAAGGTATTTACGTTTGTGGAGTAAATCCTTTTTTAAGTCGTACGGCAACAACATTGATGCGTCGAAGGAAATGTCAGTTAGTTGGAGCGCCTTTTCCAATTGGTCCAGATGGAACACGTGCTTGGATCGAGAAAATTTGTTCAGTTTTCAATACAAAACCGGAAGGTCTAGAAGAGAGAGAAAATCAGATATGGAGAAATGTCGAAGATTATATTAAGGTAATAAATGGTAAATCCATCTCTTTTATGGGGGATAATCTTTTAGAGATTTCTATAGCAAGATTTTTAATTCGCCGCGGAATGATTGTTTACGAAATAGGTATTCCCTATATGGATAGGCGATACCAAGCCGCTGAGCTCCTTCTCCTACGACATACTTGTGTAAAAATGAAGACGCCCTTGCCTCGGATTGTTGAAAAACCTGACAATTATGGACAGGTGCAACGTATGCATGAACTGAAACCTCATTTGGCTATTACCGGAATGGCCCATGCTAATCCCTTAGAGGCGAGAAATATAGATACTAAATGGTCAGTCGAATTTACATTTGCACAAATTCATGGATTTGGTAACGTTCGAGACATTCTCGAGCTTGTTACTCGTCCATTGCGCTGTAGAGGTGGCTTCACCCCAGGCTCCCGTAGCTTGTCGAAGCAGGCGACAACAGGTTAATTAACTCTCTCTTTACCTCTTGAATCTATATAACAATTAATAGTTAATCACTATGACGAGGTTTTTAGTTGCGACTAGTTAAGTTCTTAATCAAAAGTTTTGTCAATTTTAACGTTTTTTATGCGATTAAGAGAAAAAAAAAATTGTCAACCTTGTACCTAAAAATTCTTGCTCTAGGCTCATCATCTTCAAATTCACTTGGAAAATGTTGCATCCCCGCGTATAATGTTTTTAATACTGCTAGTATCACTACCGATGGGAACAAGACATAGCAAGAGCGATGAAAAGAAGGAGTTCTAATAGAAAAAAAAAAAAGAAACATATATAGAAATATATTCATATTTCTATATGATACTGAAACCAATTGAGTCAATTTCCTTACACATAAAAAAAACTGCAACGAATACAAATATACTGTCGCTACTGCCTCGGCCAAAACTGATGAGTCCTCACATGCTACTTGGTTTATATTATGGGTTACTTGCAACATTACCTGTGGGTCCTCCACAAGTTTTTTGTATAAGATCTTTTCTTTTGGGTGGAAATCTATGTGGTCTCGTTTCTCTAAGTGGACTGATGTTGGCGCAGCTAGTAACTATTACGTCAATATATTGTTCGCCAATTTATCTATTACTGTCAAGACCACATCTCCTAACTATATTGGCGATACCGTATACGCTTTTTTTTTGTCTGGTAATCAAGGATTTTCCAAATTATCAGATTTTACGTCCTGTCACGTCGTTACGTGATTCGAGAATAATAAGATTATTTCTAATCAGTTTCTTCTTTCAAATTTTGAACCCAATTTTGTTACCAAATCCTGTATTGACAAGATTAACTTACCTATTCCTCTTCAGGTATAGTACTAATAAAATGTTTATAATTGCCACTTCTGTGGGTTGGTTGACTGGTCAAGCAACATTCAATTATTTGTCTAGACTACTTCTGTCTCGGGTGGAAAAAGATTCACCGATGCTCTATCTATTGGCAAAACGTTCCATATACACAACTTTTAGTATCGTTTACTTAATAATTGCCGTGGCTTATTTGGGAAGAGCCCCGGTACCTTTGTGGACCAAGAAGTTCATGAATGAATCCCATGATAGAGAAATGGCTTTTTGGGAAATTGCTGAATATTCAGATCTCTTGTGGTGGTTTTTTAAACCGTGGCCTACCTCTTCTTTTGACCCCTCCAGGGGAAATCGGGGCAATCGATTTGTCAAAAATTGTCGATCCGACATTGATAGCAGCTTCTACAAGGGAAGAACATCTACATACTTTTTTGGGAAATGCCTAAGTGATGGAAAAGAAAGATTGTCCTTCGCTCCGTTGCCTAGTTTGTCAATTTTTGAGAAGTAATTGTATCGGTATGTAATGAAGTACCGCAGATCTGTAGGAACACGAACCCATTTCTTACCTCGGAATTGGGTCTCGGAAAACTTGACGAGAACCGAAAGTTTTCAAAAAGAATTAGCCGATCGAGTTGAGTTATTAGATACTGGTTCTTCTTTTTCAAGATCAATGGGTAAATCAGCCAGACTAACGGACGGGAAAAGAAAAAGAATACCTCATACTTACGACCCCTTCGTCAATAATTCTCGCATAAGAATTCCGGTTCCACAAACATTTCTGGTAGTAGATGAATTGGGTTTAACCAGATGGGAATGGGACAAATTGGAAGTGGAGAGAAAAGGTAGAAGTATAAGAGCCACTACCGAGAAAAATGTTCTTAAAGATTGGATCTCTGCGAAAAATCGGGAATGGAGACAGAGAAATGGGAATACTTTGCTGTGGGAAACTTTGCCGGTAAGAAGTAGACGTATGTTCCAATTCATGTTCAAAAATCGGGTTTTGTATGACCACGAGGTGCAAAAAATTTTGAAAAAAATTAAATCTTCATCCAAACCCAATGTTACTTGGGAAGAAGTAATGGATTTAGATTATGAGGATCGGATATTACTTCTAACTTATCTAAAAGAAGGACGCTGTTACCGATTCGATTGCATGTCTCTATTTGAAGCGTTATTAACGAATAATTATAAGAAATTGTCAAATACGGAGAAAAAAATACGCAGACTCCACAAACTTGAGGATCTGAATATGGATTTGGCCCGAAATATTGCACTGTATTTCGACAACGATTTCGACGTTCCGGGGGGAGACGGTGACTTTCGTTACAGGAAGTTGCGTAATGTGGGTTTTACTTCCGGAAGGGGAAAACCCAGATCGGCAAAATTGGTGAAGCGATATGCAAAAGTATCCGATTTCCGCCGAAAATTTCTTAAGGGATCCATGCGTTCTAGGAGGCGTAAGACTTTGCTCTGGAAATCACTTCAAGATAAAATACGTTCGTCCTTTTTCCTCAGATCAGGAGAAATACCAATTCTTTTTCAATTACCTATTGATCGGTCGACAACTCTGAGTGTTGGAGCAAGATTTGATGAATTAGAAAAAGACGCGGATTACAAATTTGGGAATCAGCTAGTAGATATTTTTCCATCCATGGAAAGAAGTTTAATTGGTGAATCGAAACTTGTTCGCTCAGCTGTCGCAGCTAGATCGGACATAGGCCCCATTCATAATGGAAGAGGCTATATGCTGGTTTTTCAATCCAGATTTCGTAAGTTTCTAAAAATACCAACACTTATAGTTCTCAAAAGTATTGGCCGTATTTTATTTCGTCAAAATTCCGAATGGAATAGAGACTGGATGAAATGGAAGAAAGAAATTCACATCAATTGTACATTTGATGGTGAAGAATTCTCGCAAGATGAGTTGCCCCCACGCTGGTTGAGGGAAGGTCTTCAGATAAAAATTGTGTATCCGTTTCGGCTGAAGCCCTGGCACGCAGAGGGAAGTAGGAAGCAACAGATTCGTCGGAAAAAACATATGGAAGCTGGATCTAGCGAAAGACGGAAATTAATAAACAAAAAGAAAAAGAGATTGAAGCGAAGAAGACCCAAATTTACTTATTTAACTGTCTCGGGATATCAGACAGATATACCCTTCGGGACTATTCAGAAAGAAAGCTCTTTTTGGAAACCTGTGCGGAAAAAACTAATTCGAATTTGCAGAAGGGGTCTGCCTCGCCAAATTAGGCACGCCTACCAAATCATCAATTCCAAGTTAAATTTGAGAAAAGGTTTGGAAATGAGTTCAACTATATCGAAAGAGTTGAACTTTCTATCCACTATCAAACAAGGTGAAAGAGTACCAACTGACTTAGGTTTAAATGAAAAGAAGGGTTGGATGAAAAATTTATCCACCAATTACATGAGTGAACCGATGAAACCTAAGTATGATGTGATTATCCAGAGCGGTCGATCTATTGCTATTGGTGGGGAAATACACCCAGCTGGTGTTACTGGTAACCAACTTATTGCTCGAGACCAGGTAATAGAAGAATTTGTTGCCGATAGTGTTGTACTCGACCCCGTGAATCTTTTGGACGAAGAAATTGAAGCAGATGAACTAGACCCCAAAAAAACGGTGGGTTCGGCATCAATTAATGTTGTATTAAATAATGCAACTATTGCTAATTCCACGAAATCGGAATGGAAACAATCGACAGATTTCGAAGAAGTAATATTAAATTTAATTTTCCTTGTTGAAGAAGCAGTTGGAGATTTTGTTTCAATTGTAATAAACTTATTTCTCATAATTGATAGAATTTTCGTTCATCACAACGGCGAAATTGCTGCATCGTATATAAAATTGAAAGAAGTCCTAAGTAACGTGAATCGAGAAAACAATTTATTACCAAGAAATAGATTTTTGCGGCTTAGCTCGTCATCTCAAGCTTCTCTCTATGCTAATATATGGAACATCGCTATGAGAAAAGACTTAAATCTAGATTTGTTACTAAATAATGGAAATAATTGCGAGACTAAAACTAATCGGGATGATATATGTGGCGACAGTGTTTCAGACTTGAACCAACCCGAGGTTTACGTGGAAGAAACTCCAGTCTATTACGATTCCATTGCAACAGAAGTTTCAAGCCCTGGAATAAAAAGTAATAATGCAACTAATTTGGCAATCCCTTTTAAAGGGGAAGCTGAAAAGACTGCCAACGAGTTTTATGACGAAAATCTTGCGAAATATGTGCAAATTTTGGGATTATTAAATAATTTTCGTAACTTAGATGAAAGAAATTGGACTGAATGGTTAGGTTCTTTTTATAGATATAATTTGCCACTATTGGTATGGCGTGTTATAGGACCCCAAAAATGGAAAGTTATCTCAAATAAACTTAGTGGTTTTGAAACAAATACTGGAATTGAACTGAGACATCAAATCTATGGAAACAAGTTACACAATTATTCAATCTATGCAAAAAAATCCTTCCTCAAGGATCGGATTGGTAATTTTAGTAAACTCCGTAAACATAGAAATCTGCTACAGAACTTGACCGACTTTGTTCTAAATGGGGATCTGCAGAATTCTGTGCAACGAGATATTTTAGAGCATAAAATTTGCCGCAAAAACCGCATCCAAAAAATTAATGGAGAAGGAAAAAGTAGATTTGGTAAATTTGCTCACTTCCAAAATTCCGATACAGAGGGAAACTCCAATTTGCAATTTGACTTGACGCCGTGGCTAGATCTAAATGTTGCAAGAGCAAAAAGCTTTTCTATTCTTGAAAAAAAAACGAGGGGATTGAAAGATCCCATGTTGAAAGATAATGACCAATACGATTTAGTATTAGATATAAACAGTGGATTTCAGGAAATATCGAATGAGTTGTACGAGGTAATGTCAGATGAAAGGGAAGATGCGGACTACATCTTTCGGTGGAAATGGAAATTTGAGGCAGAATTAGAAAAGTTTAGAAACTTAATAGCTCTTACAAGAATGTTAGGGGATGACCAAAATCTGGTCACACTCTGCACCAATATTGAAGTAGATTCAGATTTACTAAACTTACATTTTAACGCAACAAGTAAACTTAATCTTCTCCCTGATTTCTCTGTCATTCTGGCTCATCGGCTGCCGCTAGTATTTGACGATCAAGACTTATTATACAAAATAATTAACCCTTTGCTAACATTCAAGTCCAGGTTAAAAAGTAGAGTTGGGAGACGGTTATATAAAAAGGTTTATAATAATAGTTATATCTCGAAGTTGTTACACATATTAACTGAACGGAATTGCAGGAAATCTCGCAGTTATAACATCGACGATCTCCTATCTTCGCGACGCCGGCGGGAATTTCGATTTCTTCGCTGTTTACTAATTTCGAGAAACTCAGACCCGGGAATGTACTCTTCCCATCTCATTTCAGAAATCGCCAAGATTCGCAATGGCGAAAAACAACATCCCTTTCACCTCCGAGGACAAAATGGGATTCAAAAGATCAAACGTTTTCTATGGCCTAGTCACCGCTTAGAGGAAATGGCTTGTACTGGTAGATTCTGTCTCGGCGTCACAACTGAGAGTCGATTCGCAGCGCTTAGAATCCGAATGTATCCCATTACTTCGAATTGGAAGAATTAGGAAGAAAAAGAAAGATGCGACATGCACTGAGTTACTGCGGAATAAGCATTACCGGAGTTGATATAGTTGAAGATCAATTATTTGCAAATTTGAATGTTGCAAATTCAAACGGAGGTTGTATTACCAGTCAGACGTAAAGACTTGATTCGTCACCTTTGGGAGGTGTGGTGCAAAACGCCATACCACTCAAAGATGAAATAAAAAATATCTATGTCAAGATAATTGTTGCTGCAACTACCAGTCAAACCCTTTATAATCGATCCGAGATGGATACATAGTCATGATTACTACTAATATTACCATGAAGAGAAAGGGATCTATTGGTACGCAGCAGTCAGGTGGGAACATAAATACAGGATTCACCGCTTCTCAAATTTACTACTCAACTTACCAAATGTCAAAGCTTACGTATCATCTGGAATTACACCCCAAGGATTACTCATCCCAAGTAGGTTTGTGGAAATTACTTGGTAGGCGCAAGCGTCTCCTAGCTTATCTGTCCGACGAAAATACGGGTTTATATATGAAAGTCCTAAGTAAATTGGGTATTCGGGGATTGAAGGGACGTTAGTATTAAAAATTGTTTTTCCCACTTTCTTCAGAAGGGGTTCTGATTCGTTGCCGCGTCGTAGCTGAAGCAGTTGACCCATTTCCGGACAAACCAGTTTCTGTGACATTTATTGGAAAGGAAGCAATTTACGAGTATTCGACTTACAAATGTTGATCCAGTTGTGGTAAGCATGGGTCCTCATCATCCATCAATGCACGGTGTTCTCAGGCTTGTTGCCGTTTCGCAGGGTGAGAATGTTGTTGATTGTGAACTAATATTGGGATATCTGCATCGAGGAATGGAAAAAATTGCCGAGAACCGGACGACTTTGCAATATCTTCCCTATGTTACGAGGTGGGATTATTTAGCTACTATGTTCACCGAAGCGGTTACGGTCAATGCACAGGAAAAATTGGCAAATATTCAGATACCCGAAAGAGCTAGCTATATACGCGTAGTCATGCTTGAATTAAGTCGAATAGCTTCTCATCTTTTATGGCTCGGACCGTTCCTAGCAGATATTGGCGCACAGACTCCCTTCTTTTACATATTTCGGGAAAGGGAGATGATTTACGACTTATTCGAGGCTGCTACAGGCATGCGAATGATGCATAACTATTTCCGAATTGGGGGAGTTGCCGCAGATTTGCCATATGGATGGGTAGATAAATGTTTGGATTTTTGTCAATATTGTCTCCCAAAAATCCATGAGTATGAGCGGCTAATTACGAAGAATCCTATTTCTTCGAAACGGGTACAGGGAGTAGGTTTCATAAGCAGACAAGAAGCTATCAATTGGGGATTATCTGGACCTTCATTGCGAGCTTCGGGGGTTCAATGGGATCTACGTAAAATTGATCAATATGAGTGTTATGATAAACTAGATTGGCAAATTCAGTGGCAGGGGGACGGAGATTCTTTGGCTCGCTATTTAGTACGAATCGACGAAATGAAGGAGTCGACCAATATTATTCAACAAGCGTTAAAACTTCTTCCGGGAGGTCCGTATGAAAATCTCGAGGGTCGGCGTCTTACACAACAAAGAGACGAAATTGACTGGAGCGGTTTTAATTACCAATTTGTTGGAAAAAAATCTTCTCCCACTCTTAAATTACCTAAACAGGAACATTACGTAAGAGTGGAAGCCCCTAAGGGAGAATTAGGAATTTTCTTAGTCGGAGATGATAGCGTTTTTCCTTGGAGACTGAAAATTCGTCCACCTGGTTTCACAAATTTGCAGATCCTTCCTCAGTTGATCAGTGGAATGAAGCTTGCAGATATTATGACAATATTAGGTAGCATAGACATCATTATGGGAGAGGTTGATCGTTAAAATGATAAATGGCACCGAATTTTACAAACAAAAGCTGGTTCATCTTTTCAACGAATTGGAAATTACGACAACGCTTTTTGAATCGATTTGGATTCTTGCTTGTATTCTCATTCTAGTTCTGGGAGTAACGACAGGAGTCTTAGTCATTGCATGGCTCGAATGAAAGGTATCCGCGGGAGTGCAGCAACGTATCGGACCGGAATATGCAGGTCCACTAGGAATTATTCAATCCCTAGCAGATGGAATTAAACTTCTTCTGAAAGAAGATGTGGTTCCAGCTAAGGGTAACGTCTGGTTATTTACTGCCGGACCAGCTGTTGTAGTTACCCCAGTCTTCATAACCTATTTGGTAATACCTTTTGGCCAACATATCATTTTATCCGATTCGGGGATAGGTGTTTTCTTTTGGATTGCTATTTCAAGCATCGTACCCCTGGGTCTTCTCATGGCAGGGTACGGTTCAAATAATAAATATTCTTTTTTAGGTGGCCTCAGAGCCGCGGCTCAATCTATCAGTTACGAAATACCCCTAGCCTCGCGTGTACTGTCGATATCCCTACGTGCGATTCGCTAAGCACGAATGAAAGGAGGAGTAGACGTCTGCCTGCACTTCGTAATGATGAAAAATTTCGTTGGATGATAGGCCAATTAGTTATCCGGGTGAACTAAAACGGCGTTTCCGCAGTTACAGAATCAAACCCGATAGTCCGTGGACGAACTGGAGGTGTATTCAGGCGGTGCATGCTGCGTGATCCCAAGTCTGTGACTGTTTATCCGGGCTTGAAGCGGACGGGAACAGGTAGTTAATTTTTGTTTCCCTCTAAAATGACACGAAGTGATTAGCAAGAAACACGAATATACGCAAGAGATTTCGAAGCAACAGTGGGTGTGAACGAGGAGTAAATTCCGGAAACAGGGAAATGGGTAAAGTTCGGCAAATTTGAATAGAGATATTTGAATAGAATTCTATATCTACAGAAATAAATATCTATCTATATATAGATAGATATTTATTTCTGTAGATATTAGAGTAGAGACCTTTTCCGTTTCGTTGCATGGAACAAATTCAGCTTCGGTAGGGATGACTGAGTAGTGCATTTAAATAATTTCATTCTCGAGTATAATCCTATTCACTTGAGTGATAACTATTTGGAACGAAGTAACCCTCATGAAAATTATGCAACTAAATAGATTTGGCCACAAAATTATTCTGAATAGAGTAAGAATAGATTTCATGTATTCCAGGTAGGAATTAGTATAAAATCCAAAGCGTTTTTTACGAAATCTCAGGTCCTAGAGGTGAGAAAAAATCAATAAGGTTGAGACAGATTCGGAAGCAAACTTGTAGCAGACAGAATCTCATTGATTGTAAAAAGATATTTTTGATTACAACTGAAGGAATTCTTTCTTTTCCTTAGTGTCAATGGGGAGCCGTATGAAACTCCGAGTTCATGTACGGTTTTGAATTAGAGACGGAGGAATCCGCCGACTATCTTTATCCGGTAGTTTGAGTACAGTTGATATAGTGGAAACACAATCCAGATATGGGCTATGGGGTTGGAACCTGTGGCGTCAGCCAATAGGATTCGTAGCATTTTTCATTTCCTCATTAGCAGAATGTGAGAGATTGCCCTTTGATTTGCCGGAAGCAGAGGAGGAGTTAGTCGCGGGTTATCAAACTGAATATTCGGGAATAAAATTTGGCTTATTTTATGTCGGTTCCCATTTAAATTTGTCAGTCTCCTCACCATTCGTAGCAGTCTTGTACTTAGGTGGATGGAATTCCTCAATTCCTTCTTTTGGAAGTAGTGGAGAAATTATTTCAACTTCGAGTGGCATCGACGAGTCCTTCGATGCGTTGGAACCGGTTGTAGAAGTCGCCACCACATTATCTAAATCCTATTTTTACCTATTTATCTCCATCTTGACAAGATGGACCTTACCTAGAGTGAGGATGGATCAATTACTAGATCTTGGATGGAAATTTCTTCCGCCCCTCGCTTCGGGAAATTTGTTACTAACAGCTTCCTCTCGAATCCTATTAATTTAATAAGTCGATACTTTTGCTTTAGTTTCAGTTCAAGTTGAATTCATTCAATTCAATACCGGAAGATATTTGAATTTACCGGTTCTTTCCCTATCACGTAGAGATGTGTATTCATAAGTAAAATTGAAGTTGGGTTTATCCATATCATGTTTCCGACAATAATTAAGTTTCAAAATTATGGTCAACAAGTTGTAGAAGCCGCAAAATACATCGGACAAGGATCCGCGGTTACTTTGGATCATTCAAATCGTTTACCCATAACTATCCAGTATCCCTATGAAAAAAATTTACCATCCGAACGATTTCGTGGACGTATCCATTTTGAATTTGATAAATGTATTGCCTGCGAAGTTTGTGTTCGAGTATGCCCGATCAATCTACCAGTTGTGGATTGGAATTTTATGAAAGAGGTGAAGAAAAAGAAGTTGAGGAGCTATAGCATTGACTTCGGGGTTTGCATATTCTGCGGGAACTGCATTGAATATTGTCCAACAAATTGTCTGTCAATGACCGAAGAGTATGATCTTTCGAGTTATGATCGTCACGAACTAAATTGTGACCAAACAGCTTTGGGTCGTATACCCATTTCTGTCTCTCAAGATGTTTCAATTCAATTAATTCTGAATTCAACAAATTCTTCGGAAAAAAAATTTGTGGATTAGAAAACTTAGCATTCAAATCATACAGAACAAGTTCCTTATTCAAGGAATTGATTTGATAACCCGTTCGCCCGAAAGATGGGAGATAGGGGAATAATTATAAAGTGTAAAAAAATTCAGCTGAAACACCTAAGTAATTGTGTCTAACGAATCTATCGGAATCAATTCATGAATTTGTTTTGGTATTAGTAGAATTGGGTATTTTGCTGGGAAGTTTAGGCGCAGTTTCATTTGTCAATACGGCTAATTCTGCTTTTTCCCCGGGGTTAGTTTCCACCTGTATATCTCTACTATATTTCGTATCGAATGCAGATTTTGTAGCTGCTGCGCAATTGCTAGTGTATGTAGGAGCCGTAAATGTCTTAACCGTATTTGCCGTAATGATTACTGATGAACCAACAGGTTCCGACGTTGATGGTTGCGGCGTAGGGTTTTTCACTGTTTCGGGGGTTTGCGCTATTCTTTTCTCGGTGTTAATTTATGTGATTCATAATACAAAATGGTTCGGTTTAAGTTTAATCAATCAATTAGGAATTCCTATATCAGATACATCTGAAAATGATGTTCAACAACTTGGATCCAAACTGTTGGGAGAGTTTGTAATACCGTTTGAACTTACTTCAATACTTCTCCTAGTTGCTCTAGTGGGAGCAATTAATTTAGCACGCGATGAAGATGCACTTACAACCGATAGGAAGTCGTCTGTTTCAACACCTCGCGATAATTCTTCATTTTTCTGACCGACGGCGACTAACTTAAAGCGAAGTAGACAGAAAAACTCTGGAAAAATAAATTAACTTATCAAAAATTTCGAGGAGAAATTAATAGATCACGTTTGAACAAGGACTAATTTTGGCTGCCTACATTTTGTGTGTAGGCTTTTTCGGATTAATCACAAGTAGAAATATGGTTAGGGCACTCATGAGTCTTGAACCAATTTTTAATGCGATTACGCTAAATTTCATTACAATCTCAAATATTTTCAGCAATCGGGAAGATGGAGAGATATTTTCATTATTTGTAATAGCCGTCGCAGCGGCCGAAGCTGCCACCGGGTTAGCCATCGCCCTTTCCATCCATCGAAACCGAAGATCTACTCGTATCGATCAATCAAATTTGTTAAAATGGTGATTGATCAATAAGTTAATTGTTTCTTAGGGCTCATAGTATTTTCAATGCATCCAGTTATTCCGATACTTCCTCCCAACCATCTTTGATAACTAATGTTTCTAGTTAGCTCGCCGCAGTTTCAACTTCTCATTTCCCTTTCTGGGAAAGGCAAATTTTTACAAAATGAAATTTGATTGGATAGACTTTAAATGGGAAAATCTTGTCATAAACAGAAGTTGGGGTAGGCTAAATAAATTTATCTCAACTTTTCTAATAAGAATTTACTATGTCGATTTAATAGGAGTAGGCAGACTCAATGGCACATTCAGTGAAAATCTATGACACATGTATTGGTTGTACTCAGTGTGTAAGAGCATGTCCCACAGATGTGCTGGAAATGATACCCTGGGATGGATGCAAAGCAAATCAAATAGCTTCTGCTCCAAGAACGGAAGATTGTGTAGGTTGTAAGAGATGTGAATCCGCCTGCCCAACAGATTTTTTGAGTGTACGTGTCTATTTGGGAGCTGAAACTACTCGTAGTATGGGTCTGGCTTACTAGCCAATCGATAAAACGGGAAGAGGAAAAAGTTAATCGCCGAGTCAGTTTGACTCATATCCGAAACTTTAGACTTACGAAGTACGGGTATGAGTCATATCATCTTGTTCGTATAATCTTTCATTTATTAAAAATTATTTCTCCTTCACTTTACGATTAGTAATGTACCTCGGCTAACGATACTTTCTTTATTCCCAATCTCTGCTAGTTTGATAATTCCAATCCTGCCTCGTGATGGAAACAGAGTCACTCGATGGTATACTCCGGGTATTTGCATATTGGAATTCCTACCAATTACTTATATATATTACCGTTACTTCCAATTTGATTCCCAATCAATTCAGTTGCTAGAAACATTTAGCTGGATAAACTCGGCTCAACTCCACTGGTCATTAGGTATTGACGGTCTCTCAATGGGTCTTGTCATATTGACGGGTTTTGTTACTACTCCGGCAACTTCAGCGGCTTGGCCCATTACTCGGAATACACGGTTATTTTATCTCTTGATGCTAATCATGTATGGTGGCCAAATCGGATTATTTGTCTCTCGTGACATCTTGCTTTTTTTCTTTATGTGGGAACTGGAATTGATTCCGGTATATTTACTCCTATGTTTGTGGGGTGGAAAGAGACGTTTATACTCGGCCACAAAGTTTGTTTTATACACAGCTGGTGGTTCAATTTTCCTTTTGGTGGCGGCCTTGACTATGGGTTTTTATGGTAGCGAAGTTCCTTCTTTCGATATTCAAGATTCGATGCATAAACCCTATCCCCTTCTGTTGGAAATCTTTATTTATGTAGGGTTTTTGATAGCCTATGCTGTAAAATTACCAATATTTCCCTTTCATACCTGGTTGCCGGATACTCACGGAGAGGCACACTATAGCACATGTATGTTATTAGCCGGAATACTTTTAAAAATGGGTGGATACGGACTTATTCGAATTAATTTGGAATTACTGACTCATGCACATTCTTTACTAGGATCATGGGTGATGTTGGTTGGAGCGATTCAAATTATTTATGCCTCTTTAATTTCGATGAATCAGCGAAATCTCAAGAGAAGAATAGCTTATTCCTCGATTTCTCACATGGGTTTTGTAGGCATCGGAATCGGTTCCTTGACAGATGCAGGTATTGAGGGAGCCGTTTTACAAATGATTTCCCATGGTTTGATTGGAGCTGCTTTATTCTTCCTCGCAGGTACTTGCTATGAAAGAACTCGAACTTTTCTCTTGGATCAGTTGGGAGGAGTCGCAACTTTGATGCCTAAACTATTTGCTATGTTTAGTGCTTTTTCACTGGCATCTCTTGCATTACCGGGAATGAGCGGTTTCGCATCAGAATTGTTAGTTTTTCTGGGAGTTGTTACTTCTAAGCAATACTCTTCCGTCTTCAAAGTAGGAATTGCTGTGCTAGGGGCAGTTGGTACAGTATTAACCCCCATTTATTTGTTATCGATGCTACGCCGAATATTTTATGGTTATAGATTTTTCGACAAATCGAATCCCTATTTAATTGATCCCGGTCCGAGAGAATTATTTATTCTAACCTGTTTCTTATTGCCAATACTAGGTATCGGTTCATACCCAAATTTGGTTTTACCCATCTGGAGTAGTAAGGTAATTTTCCTTACTACTTCATATTCTAATATTACGAAGTGAAAAAAGAAGTGGGACTAGTCAAATTTGAAATTGGGTGCAGATACAGTAAAATGAAAAGTATTCTCTTTTTTATTTCTATCTCGTATTGCATGGAAATGCAGAGATTTATGGTATTTCAGCTGTACTAATTGATTCACACTTATCCCCAAAATATTTGTAATTTCGTAACTGTTTCTCCCTGCAAAGGATGGAGAGGCAGAAACAGACAATTGAGAAATTGGCAACCTACCTCTTTACCTGGAAGTCTGTTCCTGTTTCTTCATCCACTTAATGAAAGTTATCTCTCTATCTAGCTATTTCCTCAATTCCTCGACATATTTGAGAATTTAGTGAACCATTGATTTTTGCAAATCAGTTTTCCAGTTTTTTGACTCACCAAACTTCACTATTTGTTCTCCTTTCGTATTAACCATCCGTAATTATGCAATCCAACTCCTAACAAATTGACTCCTAAAAAGCAAATCCGAACCAAAAAAAATCCCATAGATGCTGCCGCAGCTGAACCCTCCCCCATCCACTTCCCATTCATCTTCGTGTGTAGATAAGTAGCATATATCAACCGAGTTACCAACGCCCAAGTCTCCTTTGGGTCCCAACTCCAGTAAGACCCCCGAGCTTCATTAGCCCACACCGCTCCAGAAAGTATACCAATAGTCGAAAGAGAAAACCCCAAACTTATCGTTTGATAGGCCCATTTATCCAAACAATTTATTAATTGGCATTTCCGCGAATTCGCAACAAGTAAGTAGGAAGAGCTTTGCGCATCGGTTTGTTTCTGGATGTTGCTATGAGCGTCCGAGGTAGAAATGCATTTTTTTAGATTATCTTTTAATTTTGTAACAAAATTGCAGCTATCTACCCCACCGTAGAAGAGACTCGGTAAAACTATTGCTAGCGAAGACCCACACAATGAGGTTGCATAACTAATCGACGTCGTACTTACATGCATCATCAACCAATGAGACTGTAAAGCGGGCACTAACAATGTTGATTGCTGCATTTTTTGGGGAAGGCTTGAAGTTGCAAAGGCGTGAGTCAGCGTAGCACTTGGCGCCAAAACTGCACCCGACAACCCATTTTGATCCACGACATTTGAAATTGGATATAACAAAGAGAAGCCCCATGAGAGAAACATCAGCGACTCATATAGATTGCCTAGTGGTAAGTGTCTGGTTTGGAGATAGCGAATAATTGTGAATCCCGTAATACAGGAAAAAGCTACTGCCATGCCATTCCTGCTAAAGTGATCAGGTTTATCAACTTCATAAAATAAATTGATAGTTTTTGACAGGGTGACTAGAAGAAGCATCAGAAACGAAATGTGAACCAATATGTACTCTACGTGGATATACGTCGTAATTAAGGAGGACCAATAATTTTTTTTTTTTCTTTTTTAATTTCGTCAATTTCAAATTAATCATTATCAATTGATTCGTAATTCGAATTCTTTCACATCTACTCCAATAGGTTCTCAAAAACTACCTCTTCCTTTCCTAGCTGCCGCTACTCGGATTCGAACCGAGATGCTCTGGCACTGCTTCCTAAGAGCAGCGTGTCTACCTATTTCACCATAGCGGCTCGGTCAAACTTAATCAAATCTATATTTACATTATACGCCGATTCGGACTAACAGGTCAACTGCTAGATTTTGGAGTGGTGTTGAAGTGTTGAATTGTATATATAGGTTGGGTGGGTGGGGGTGAAAAAATTGAACAATTTTGTAGGTCACTCATCATATGATATTTATCATATGATATATATATATACGGAATATGGCACAGTTTGGTAGCGCGCCATCTTGGGGTGATGGAGGTCACAGGTTCAAATCCTGCTATTCCGATTAAAAACGAGTCCATTTTCTTAGTGGAGAAATCCGAGATAGTCTGCATCATTCCAAATATGCCTTTTCCACACGGAAGCAAGTCTTTTCTAGGCAAGTAACAAGTTATCAAATTAGAATCTGTATAAGTATTTCAAATTCAAATCATACGGAAACAGCTTCGAAACAATGGGATAGCATTTAAAAATTTATTTTCTCCCCCTTCTTCCAGCTTATCGTTCCGAAGCTTTCATTTTGAAAACCCGGAAAATTTATTGTATTCCGATTCCCTTCGGTATTCAGTTTTTACATATTTATCGAGACCTAARAAWATTTCATCGAGTAMCMAAAAAAAAAATATATATATATATATATATTTTTTTTTTTTTCCTCTTCCCGCTAAGAAAAAAATTATTTCAAATTTAAATTTGTTGCTTCCTCAGATTATCATCCGCTAATTGATCGCGACTGATTGACAAGAACATCTACATTGCCAATTTTTGATATTCGAACTTTTAGGTAAATTATTTCCAAATTTCGGGAATTTCTCAGGAGGAGGAAGTGGGAATATTAGGTTATTCATTACACTTAAAAAATTCCTGTCACTTCCTCCGAATTTTTCAACTAATTGGCTACTCGTTCATATCCGTCAAACAACTGCCTACGAGTTAGGCAGGTACTCTTAATTCATTCGAAAAGATTTTTTTTCGGTTACGTAATAGAAACTTCTTGAACGGCCGCTTAAAATGGATTGGGCCAAAGAAAAAGATTTTGATGCTTTCCCTACAGATTTGCTTTTCCAGGCATGATTACGAATTTTCCTCTTCGATCCAGAAGTGCGTTTCTTTGGAACAGCCATATTCTATTTCGTATTTCTTTTACTGTGTATTAATGGAGTTTCATTCGCGACTAGCGGCTATGTTGATACGTATTGATAGAATGGATATAATGAATGGAGAAATTTACGAATAACGGTAATGAGCAAATGGCAGGTATAAGGGATGCTCTATGTTACTGCATCAAATTCGTAACTATTTAGTAACTTGATGCGACTAAGCTATTATTGATTACCCGCATTGCTGCCATCAAATTGGATGGAGTCAATTACAAATCTAATCATATTTTCCCTGCATCCGCAAATTCGTCACGTTTTCTTCTTGGAGTAGATCTTTTGTATTACCTTTTTTTCTCCGAAGCAACTGTGTAAGATTCGGCCCTTGACGATTGCATTGGATAGCCACGGATAGCCGATATCTACATTAGATTCATTACGTACAAGCAAAACTCGACTAGTGGATATTTTTGTGTTGAACCCCAATGTGTTTGCATTTGAGGTAAAATGACGAATATCGTAAAATCTTCCTGGTTCTACTCGTAGTTGCTTTCCCCCGATATCGATAATTGCGTATCTATTCACTCCGATTTCCTCCCCTTATTTTTCCATCTCTATCTTTTCTTGGAAAGAAGTTTGCTCGTGAAACAAGTTGATTATCTGCCGAATTTTGAGACTCGAATAAGTATCTTGGTTACGTCTGAATATTGTCAAGTTTCCCGTTCATTGTTTGATTCGTGAAATTGAGAATTTGGGCGAGTTTAGTACTTCGTCAAATTGTAAATCAATTCCATTGTCTGTATACATTCTATTTTGTACCGTTCCTATGACTTCTTCCAGTTATAAAAAACGGAAAGGTTTACTGTTAAATCAAATTTGGATTTGATACATACGTCTGTGAAATTTTCAAATGAATACGCTTGGATTATACCTCTGTGTCCATTAGTAGCTTCTTGCTGCACCGGATTGTTAGCTTTTCTATTCCCAGAAGCTACGAGAGGTTTCCGTCGCCTGTGCGCATTGTTGAACACCGTTTCTTTGGCAATTTCTATGCTTGCTTCCCTCGCCCTAGTTCGGGAACAATTTTTCAATCACTCGACTCAGCAGTATCTTTGGGCTTGGATCCCAAGAAGGGATTTCTGTGTGGAAATGGGATTTTTAGTTGATCCGCTTACTCTGATAATGTCACTACTGGTTACCACTGTGGGCGTCCTGGTTATGGTTTACAGCGATAGTTACATGTGTCATGACTAAGGATATGTTAGGTTTTACGCTTACTTGAGCCTGTTCACCGCGTCGATGTTAGGGTCAGTTTTCAGTCCCAATTTGATGCAGCTTCATTTTTTTTGGGAGTTAGTCGGAATGTGTTCTTACCTGTTAGTAGGTTTTTGGTTTGCGAGGTCAAGTGCTGCAAATGCTTGCCAAAAAGCCTTCGTTACCAACCGCATAGGAGATTTCGGATTACTCCTAGGTATTTTAGGTATATATTGGACAACCGGTAGTTTTGAGATTTCTGAGTTGTGTGACTGATTTTCCAAATTGATGGAAGTAGGATTTGTCAATCCGACCTTTGCAAATATAATTGCTCTTCTACTTCTTCTAGGTCCAGTTGCTAAATCTGCTCAATTTCCGCTTCACATCTGGTTACCAGATGCAATGGAAGGACCCACACCCATATCAGCTCTTATTCATGCAGCTACCATGGTCGCTGCCGGTATTTTTCTAATCGCTCGAATTTTCGGCTTAATCTCGATGTTATACCCAGCGATGTGCGTAATCTCGTGGGTAGGTGGGGTAACAGCCTTGCTAGGTGCCACATTAGCTCTCGCTCAAAGAGATCTTAAGAAAGGTCTTGCTTATTCTACCATGTCTCAGTTGGGATATATGGTTTTAGCCCTCGGCATTGGTGCCTATCGACCTGCTCTTTTTCACCTTGTAACACATGCCTATTCCAAAGCTTTATTATTTCTCGGAGCCGGTTCAGTAATTCACTCACTCGAAGAAGTTGTTGGATACTCACCCGACAGGAGTCAAAACATGTTTTTCATGGGCGGTTTACGTCGGCAAATGCCAATTACTGGAACTACTTTTCTTCCAGGTACTCTTTCCTTATGTGGGATACCGCCTCTATCCTGTTTTTGGTCCAAAGATGAGATTATTACTGAAAGCTGGCTACGTTCTCCTTCCCTGGGATTGTTAGCTTCTTGCACGGCGGGTATTACAGCGTCTTATATGTTTCGCATTTATTTTCTAACTTTTGAGGGAACTCCTCGTGCCAGTGAAACAAATTGGACCGATTTTAACAATTCTCATTCATTTGAGGGTAATATTAGTTTGTGGGGCGGGTCTGAACTAGAATCACCGCTAAATCAAATCAACCAATGTGCTACATTGGTACAAAATAGAATTGCGGAAGCAAAAATTTTATCGTCAGCACATTTAGTAGACCCGAAAAAATCTACTCGGATCGATTACGGGCAGAGTTCGCCAAAACCCAAAGAATCAGGTTTCGCTATGACATGTGCTCCCGTAACACTGGCAATACCGACTACATTAGTTGGATTAGTAGGAATAGATCTTGGCGAAAAAACTACCGGCTTCAATCCATTTCTCGGGTGGTTGATCTCCTCAACCAATCTTTCCGATGCTAGCGACTATTTCGGAGTTTTGGTGAAGATCTTAGTGGATTCAAGTGGCTCATTGGGTCTATCTCTTCTTGGAATATTTATTTCTTTTAAAATATACGGACAAGACAATATATTGGATGACGGAAGATACTTTTCCAAAGCCGAATCGGGAGTAATAGGTACTAATTTAGTTAGTAGATTTGGACGTTTCGTCCAATCCTGGTCGCTAAATCGAGGTTTTATTGATTACTACTACGACATCTTCTCTGTACGTAATATGACATCTCTCAGTAAATCGGTCTCAAGCTTTGATCGACGTGTAATTGATGGCTTCGTTAATGCGACTGGTGCCTCAGATTTTCTTGGGGGGGAAGGTTTACGTTACGGAGAAAATGGTAGGGTATCTCATTATTTATTTGTACTACTGCTTGGAATTCTTTTATTGATATTGCTAATAAAAGAATTAATTCCACCCTTTCCATAAACTGCTACTTTCGTTTCACCAAGCTCCAATTCGCGTTCATTTCTCCCGACTATTCTTCATCTTCCCCATTTCCTCTTTGCTTTCCCCATTCTCCCTATTTCTAGTCCTCAAATATTTTCCTTCTATGACATGAGATGGAAGAATCCTGCGACTATTCTACTATGCCTCTCGGAAGGGGGGAATAGAAACCACTGATTGGTGATTGATCAATACGAATCATGGGAGGGGCTTGTGAGGTTGATCTCGACCTTGTCTTGGCCGATTGACCCCCCCTCCCATGCCCATGGTTCGGGGGCCCTTCCATTCGAATGGGATTGCTATCGCCGCTGCCTCCAGCTATAATGGGAGTTGGAGCATACGCGAAGTTTACGAAATGGCAGAGAAAGCTTAAATCCCTCCAGATTTGGATTTGGCTTCCGGAATGGAGGTCTTCAAGTGTGCATGAGACTGAATCCCCTACCATTTTCCTCGGTAGCGCAGCGGTAGAGCGGTCGGCTGTTAACCGATTGGTCGTAGGTTCGAATCCTACCCGGGGAGATTCGTATCTACGTCAAGAATTCCCAGTAAATAGTTTCCACTTCAATCCAATCCGGTGTATCGAATGACTGGAATGAGCGAATTGATCAGTCAACTGGGGGGAGAAAATCCAAAATTTTCTTGAGAATAAGTATGAATAGTGATACACAAAATTTGCTTCGCCCGCAGAATTCCTGCGGAATAACCTATATTACTCCTCCCAATTCTACTTCTCAGTAGAAAGACTCCTATCATATCCATATAGTAACTGGTCTCCAACTCGAAATGCTAGAATTGGATTTTCCGTATCAGTAAAAGGAAAATATAGATCTTCCTCCTACTGATTCGGCTTCCAATTCTACGGCGAGAGATCTAGGCGGAGTGGGTAGTATCTAAGTAAGGAAACGACAGTTGTTTCATGACATCGAACTTTCATGGAGGAATTGTTTCATTATTCGATCCAGTGATGCTTTACCAAACCGTAATGGATTGGATAGATATTCACAAGTTTCAAGCAACATATTATAGATAAGAAAATCCTGAAATGGGGAACGGTTCCGTTTCATCCATTTGTTTCTATGAACCATAAGCCTAAACCTAAGAAATCGTCCCGGGAAATCCTCCGCTACCGTGTAGCAACCCAAACGAACGGGAGTAAATGTCTGCGGATATTGCAGATGTATATCTATGAGAGAGGTTTCCTTGATGTATTCGGAATCTCGCTCCTCCTCATCCGAAGGAAGATTATTCCACCGATTGAGAGATGAGTCGGGTTTCAATTTCGGATTTTCTTCACGATAGAGAAAGAAATTTTTCATTTTATTATTTGACATCTTCTGAAGGCGCTGCCTCCTCATACCGTAAATGGTGTGAAGCCTCCGCGCCAGTTCTTTTGTCGGCAACAAGTTGCGGCGCGAGGAAGGAATGTTAGGGTCTGGCTGGAACAGAAGCATGGGGTCCCAGATGAAGCGCCCCCCGAAGAGTCGAGTCGTTTCATTAAATCGATCACAATGTGTTTCATAATCATTAGAGGAGTCGCCAGAGATTCCCAATTCGAGAAATTGCTCACGTAAAAACATATTATCCAATCGGTTTTCCAATCTTTTAATGGAGTTATCTGTTACATTAGTGACAGATTTCTCGAAGCTGAAAAGATACCCGCTTTTCTCGCGCCACTTACTTTTCTCCCCCTTAATCTTATTGAATTCGAAATCTTGTCGGGGTATATAATTCTGATTGTAGTGAAGGAGAATTAAGTTATACAAATGGTTAGGTTCGGATAACATCCCCATCAATTCGTAAGCCCCGCTTCGCAGAAAGCGGAGACGCCAAGCCTTGTGGGACCAAGTAATCTCACGCGATATCTCCGTCGTTGAGTTTATTAATTCGGGTGACTGTTGCATCTCGAAATCGGTTAGACTACTAAGTCTCCCTCTTCTTGAAAATCTAGTGGAGCAACTTGGAGAGGTTACACCTGAGCAATACTTGGGTTTTCCAATAGGAAAGGGGGGAGGAAAACTATTACTGCGTCGACTCTCCTCTCTACAAATTTCTGAACGTGACAAATTATTCGAGAGGTTTTCTAGGACGCCACAAGCTAGGTTTAAGTCATTCTCTACGAGTTTGTCGATAGCAATAAAATTCTCCTTTTTCCTCATATCCATTCGAAACGAATCGCGAGTTACTAATTCAGCTAGTAGCCCTAGGAGATGCGAAAACGTAGTGAATTCATCAATTGTTGATTCGGTTACTGAAGGTTCCACATACCAGTTAGACAAGTAATAAAATCGCATTTTCAACGCGTCACGACCAGTAAATGGAATATTTGTGAGAGAAATATCTATCAAACTATTCTTCGAAGTGGCTTCCGCCATCTTGTACTTGTAGGAAGAGATTTCCCATTCAGAATCAGATTCCATCCCATTGCCCATATCACTAACAGTCGAATGTTGCCTATACAAAGCTAATCCAATTGCGTTGTTACATACAAACTTTCTTCTTTTGGAAGTACCTATTAATAACGCTTCATTAGCGAGAAGGAATAGATCTCGTTTACTATAACCTGCAGTTCCAGACGCAGTACCCTCAAGAAGAGGCGGATTAGCCCCCATTTCGAAACCTTTGATACGTAATAGAATTGACAATTCTTTCTGACGTTGACACCCGTTGGACTTTCGGAAATTTATTAATTAGTTTAACCGATTCGGAGCTACTGAAGCTGGATCTATCCTCGCAGGTACGTGAGTCGTGGCAATAACGACATTCTTGCGGATGTTGGAGTTGCCGAGCTTGCGACCAATACTTTTCAATATTTGGCAAAGTAAAAATTTGGGATCAGCTTCTAGCTTATTATACGAACGATGAATATTCAATTCATGAATATCTTGAATCCATAGTGTACAAGGAGACATTTCTCTCGCTATTTCAAAGACGATATTTAATCGGTGTACGCTCTCTTTCGAGATGAAATTTCCACGTACGTTATTGAAAAAAGATCGGTTGTATATGAACTTCTTTAGTGGTAGTTTCACCACTGGAAAGTAGGAGTTGAATGCTACATCTCTAATAATAGAGGATCGGCCAGTTTCTATAGGTCCTACTAGCAAAATTCCTTTAGATGGTAATAATCCCGATTGGAGTGAAATAGGTATGTCACGACATGGCATGTTTAGTAGACTGTCTCTTCGTCTTGTTGTTGCTGAAAGTAGGATATTTCTCCCAAGGGCGGAAAAAGCCCACTTCTCCGCAGGATCCAACTTACGGATCTTGTGACCCAATAAATCATTTTGCCAGAATTGAAGTAAGTATGCCAAAACGTTGGATCTTTCTTGCGGGTAAGGTTCATGAAAAATTTTGTTACTCGAGAAATCACAATTGGATTTCGATTTCGATGCATACCTGTAGAGAATCTTAGTCGTTACTAAATGTTGAGTCGAGAGTTCTTTATTACTATCTAAAATATCAGAGCTTTCCCTACGAAATATCCATGAATCAAGTTCACTTTTCACGAGAACGAAAAAAATTATATTACTTACACAATTCAAGAATCTATTCAAAGAATGAATTAGTAGATCTCTCGTTACCATTTGGCTTGTCGGGGGGGAATACATTACCTTTCTCAAATAGGATCCACGCATTGGGTCTGTTAAATATTCAATAGTATCGAAACGTTTCCACGAATGAAGGGAATTGGAACCCGAAACGGCAGACAGAGGATGTTTCAACAACGCGAGAACGAGTAATACTGAGAGGATGCAGCAATAGGAGATAGGCTTATTGAAAAATTGGGATACCGACCATTCCACCGGATGTGACATCTCCGCTTCATCAGGAATTTTCTCGAGAATGAGAAACTCTGTCTCGGGGAATGTAGTATTGATAGAATTGTTTCCAAATCTCAATCCTAGTCTTTGCAGGCTTTGGAGTAAATAGCCTTTCGCGCCAACTACTAAATCCCCAGCAATTCTCTCAGAAATTCTAGGAAGGTCATGGTTTGAGTCGTAACTTATCTTAAGTACTATTTCTGGATATGTTTCTCTAACTAGATCGCAAAAGTATCTCCACCAGGTGGGGGTAAAAAACAGAGGTATGTAATCTCCCAATAAGCTCCATTTTTCGCCGATACTGTCTTTCCAAAAGATCCAGGAGATCTTATATACGTTCAAATCTTTTGATAATTCATTAAAATTAACGAAATAGGACGGGCGAGTAGCTTCTTCCCGGGCAGATGAATCTGCAAACCCCGTATCTTCGCGGGGAACCTCCTTTTCAACTGATCCTGCTAAAAATCTCGATGTTACATCATTGCATAATGAGAATCTTAGCGACCAATAAGGTGTATCCAATTCTTCCGGTTCCCAGAAATACTCAATAGAGAAACCGTTTCGATAGACTCGATTCCCGGTGGAACCATTTCCTGAGTCTAATCCATCTTCAACAAACTTCTCCGAATTGACTCGATCTAGCACCAGATTCCGACGAGGTTGGGATCGCTGATGATCCGACCACGAGTCAGAGTTTACCGACGCCTTCTCGAAAGAAACTCCATCGTTACTGCACGAAGATAGGAACGAGTCTGTCCCTTCACGAGGAGATGAGCTCAAACTTGCCAGTAACCCATTCAGATCCGAAATAGAATTGGGAAGTCCATCTAAATGAGTTACTATTGTCGCAGATTCATGCAGATTAAGCGAAATGAATTGAATTGGTGTGAGTAAGCGACCAGCTACCTTTCCTGCCGTTTGTTTTGAGAAATTGGATGATAACAAATCTGACAGTTGGGGATGAGGAAATGAGATGAGATCAGATGAAATGGCTTTCTTGTGGGAGCCCACGTAGAAGTTTTCTAACACGTCGAGATAACTACTGCTGCATTTTCCGATGAAGAAACCCCTTTTGATTCTCGGGATGAAATTATTTTCAGCACGGCTCCGTATAGGTGAGCCGTTTTTTCCCTCCATTTGATCGGAAATGTTTTTTGGAATACCCCCACCAATATTCCTAATTGAATTCCTTTCACGACTTAAATCATACAGAAACAGATTCCAAATTTGCCTCCCCGTAATGGAAAGAGCCTCACTCGAGAATCCTGCTCGGATAGCTTCGATGCGAGGCAACCCGGGAGAGGTGGAATTCGACGCAGGTTTTAGTGCGGTCGAGGAGCCTACCGATTTTTCACTTCTCAACAGTCTAGACTCAAATAAGAAACTTCTTCCTCCTTCAAGAATTGTTTTGAGAAAAAGTATCTGTTCGTCAATGTAACCACCAAATAAACTTGAGAAAAAATCAAGCTGAATACGATTCATTTTGTCCAATTTCTCGGAATCTATATCGTCCAATTTCTCGATGCAGTAATCAATGGTATCTATCAGAGTTTTCTGGCGAGTAGCCTCAGCAACAATCATTTCAGAAAGAAATAACACATCGAGAAATCGATGAAAATATCTCTTGATTTGTTGATTGGTACTGCGGAGACTGACACCAGTATTATTTAGCAACTCGCTTCCCACTACTGACACACGGCAGATCAATTCCCCCAAGTCGTACTTCATTGCTTCTTCCAAGAATTTTCCGACAGGCGAAAGAGACAAATCTTCTGTCGCATCGAGCCATCTATGCACTTCTGATTGAACATTCCTACACTCACCAATTCGGAAGGTAACATATTCTTCGTTCAATAGACGCTCTACGTCATCCCTCCACTTGAATATTGTTTATTCAGTTGCAATTCTTGTTACACTGGTGTATTCTCCGCTCCCCGTCCAGCCATCCAACCAATATCTGATTTGGAAAAAATATTCAGTGGATAACGCGCAGAAATAATCTTGAAGAAGAAATATGTACGTTGAGTGAAGAGGTAGGATTCTATTTCGCCCATATAATCTAACTAGAGAATCGATTGAATCTAGGTTCCTCCCTCCTTTCAATTTGTTTAAAGAATTAGTACTTTCATTTTGATTAGTTGTTTTCTTAGGTATCTCCAAAGATGCTTTGAAATAGTTTGGAGGAATCTCATTGAAATCGAAGTATCCGCCACTTGCTAACCCAAGTTTCTGGCGAGATATTTTTGTAAGCGGCATATTTTTTTTCATTCCCGATGGAAAAAATCCTTTCTCGGATTTGATGCTATCACTAACGTCAATGACTATCTCCCCATCAAGAATAATGTTTAATCTCTCAATTATCGAAGGGAAGTCAGTGAGTCGGTTTCTTAATTGATTTCTAATTTGTGGATAAGCGTGTGGAACGGGAAGGTCTTTCCTATCTTCTCCACAATGGAATCCGGATAGAGAGTTGCGAAACAACATCGTTTTTTCACAAGACGTAAACGAAGACAAGTTGGAAAAAGCTTCTTGCTCAAAGGAAAATGCCGATCCATCCCCTCGATCATCTGCCGAATCTGCGGATTCAAGTAGCGCCTTGTCACAGGGGTCCAAAACTACGGGACTTAATGAATCGTCTCCCAACCGTATTGCTTGTGACAGATCCAGATCTTGCTTGTTATGAATTTTCCGAAGAAGCGGCAAATCGAAATTGTTTTGGTGGCAGTCACTTCCGTTCTTGGAAACTACCAATTGGTTATAGAATTTGAAAAACCTAAGTAAATTTTGCAGATACCTACCCCCACGAACCACTTGAATACCTTCAGTTTCACCCTTGAATCTCTCCCTGCCAAATAGTAGGGAATCCCTCGCTATGCGCGACTTCCATCTACCGAAAACCAAAGAAGTTGTGACATCATAACGAATCTTTTTTTCCTCTTTCGAGAGACCTGCAGAAATTGAAATATCTTTGTTCGAACCTAAATAGTAGGGAGCCGGTACTCTTTCCCCCCCATTTCTTCCAACAGATAAAAATCTTTTGAATCGAAGGAAACAATCGCGGGAGAAATTGCCAGAATTTTCCGTCTGTTTCTTTCTTATCCCGTCACCTCCATCAATGACTTTCGTTAATACAAAACTTTTCTCGACTGAATTTTTGTTACTTAGGCAATGCATAAAAATTGGTATCGTCAGCAACATCATCATCTCCAGGGTGATGCTACTACCCCTCATTACTGAATGACGCAGATTACATAGAAACAGTGAACTTAGAAATCACAAGTCAGATAATCTAATAAAAGGTTCAGCGGTGGAAGCTGGACTAACTACAAGTTCTTCGAGATGTTGGTTTTTCAATGATTCGGAAAAGTAGTTTAATGCATCGTCTTCTAAGAAGTCCCCAACTTCAGATGAATAATCTGGGCCCTTTACTCCTACTCCTTCTTCTACCACCTCTTCCTTCTTCACCATAGTTTCTTTTTCCATATCAGTTCTGAGACTATTTATCTACCTATTCCCTAGATTTATTATACCTAGAATTTCGAAAATTTCAAGATGGGATGGAGGAAATATATCAGACGAGTCTGGTTATTTCCGTAAATAGCCCCATTCCAAACTGGAATGAAATCGAAAATTTTCAGATGTTGTTGTCGAAGAGACCCGCATATATTCCATCCACTTCAGCAAATTCTCTCCGCTCCAAGCAGGCGAAATGGTAGTATTGAATTACCCGGATGGGCGAACGACGGGGATTGAACCCGCGCGTGATGGATCCACAATCCATTGCCTTGATCCACTTGGCTACGTCCGCCATTTGTTAAGGTTAAGGGGCTCCCCGAATGTGAACAAGATCCATCCTTAAAGCTAGATAGATTCTTCGACTGATACACATCCACATTCACTGCATGTATATAACAGGACAACAGAGAATTTGCGAAATGAAGAATGTACTCCCAATTCCTTCTACCCAAAAGAGTGAAGGGTTACAAGCATTCACATTTAGCAAATCGGACATTTAGCAAATCGGAATAGTAACTCTTTTCAATTCTTAAATCCCAGAAGTCTTAAATCCCAGAAGGAGATTCCAATTCTTCTTTCTCTTCAATTCGAGGTGGGAAACTTGTGACCGTGATATTGTAACAGGCCGTTATCCTCCCTTTCTTTCGTTCTACCGTACGAACCTTCCCTTTTCATTGGACACCAAACTCCATCTTCCGAAGTTGAAGAAGGGTTTGGTATCCAGTTGTGCTGCATAACCAGACGGATATTATCCGCTTATAGAAGGGGCTTCGACAGAAGCTAAATCTAGAGGGAAGTTATGAGCGTTACGTTCATGCATGACTTCCATACCTAGGTTGGCGCGGTTTATGATATCAGCCCAGGTGTTTATAACACGGCCTTGGCTATCAACCACGGATTGGTTGAAGTTAAAACCATTCAAGTTGAATGCCATAGTGCTAATGCCTAAGGCGGTGAACCAGATACCTACTACGGGCCAAGCAGCTAAGAAGAAGTGTAGAGAACGAGAATTGTTGAAGCTAGCATATTGGAAGATCAAACGACCGAAGTAGCCGTGAGCAGCTACGATGTTGTAAGTTTCTTCTTCTTGACCAAACTTATAACCTGCATTGGCAGACTCATTCTCAGTAGTTTCTCTAATCAAACTAGAAGTTACCAAAGAACCATGCATAGCACTGAATAGAGAGCCGCCAAATACGCCAGCTACACCCAACATGTGGAAAGGATGCATAAGGATGTTGTGCTCAGCCTGGAAGACGATCATAAAGTTGAAAGTACCAGAAATGCCCAGAGGCATACCGTCGGAGAAACTTCCTTGACCAATTGGGTAGATCAGGAAGACGGCGGCAGCAGCTGCGACTGGAGCTGAGTAAGCGACAGCAATCCAAGGACGCATACCTAAACGGAAGCTTAGTTCCCATTCGCGACCCATGTAGCAAGCTACACCAAGTAGGAAGTGAAGAACGATCAGTTCGTAAGGACCACCATTGTAAAGCCATTCATCGACGGAAGCTGCTTCCCAGATTGGGTAGAAGTGTAACCCAATAGCTGCAGAAGTAGGAATGATAGCACCAGAGATAATGTTGTTACCGTATAGCAAAGAACCAGAAACGGGCTCGCGAATACCGTCAATATCTACAGGAGGAGCTGCGACGAAAGCGATGATAAATACGGAGGTTGCGGTTAGTAGGGTGGGAATCATCAAGACACCGAACCATCCAATGTAAAGACGGTTTTCGGTGCTGGTGATCCAGTCGCAGAAGCGACCCCATAGGCTTGCGCTTTCGCGTCGTTCTAAAGTTGCGGTCATGGTAATTTTTGGTTTTCGAGTAGGAGTTGGTGATTCCCCAGGCTAGTAAGCCTGTTAATTCGTAGTGTATCACAAAAAACTATCTGTGTCAACCAAAATTGATTGAGTCTCTGGAATTCTTGGATACAGAGGCTTTTTCCCCATATCTCAAGATTTTTGTCAATTCTTTCACCACCTGGATTCCCTAAAACAGAGGGAAGAGGAGAAATGAAATGTTTCTCCTACGTGATGCGCGCGCCCAATCAATTTGGGTCTTTAAGAAACTAATCCTGCGTCAAGCCTTTTCATGAACGAAGCACTCAGCAGCTTCGCATCGACCGACGTGTTACAAATATTGTAATAATTAACGAACTGAGGGGGAAGTAGTCGTCAACCCCTCACTCATCCATTTCTGCGTAGGGTTTCCCGATTCCCCGATACTTGCGCCCCGACTCCAATCCACAATCTTTTCGTTGTGGATTGGAACGAATCTAAACAAAACTAACGGAAGTGGGCAAAAGCTTTGTTAGCTTCCGCAACTTTGTGAGTTTCCTCCTTTTTCCGTATGGCACTACCAGAATTTCTGGCGGCATCCATCAATTCATCACTCGACCTTAAAGCCATACTTCGACCTGAGCGTTTTCGACACGCGATCAATGACCACCGGATGGCCGAAGCTTTTCCTTTTGCAGGTACTACTTCAACGGGAACTCGATAAGTTGATCCACCTACACGTTTGGTTTCTGTGATTACATCGGGAGTTACCCCACGAACTGCCTGCCGCAGAACAGACAGCGGGTTTCTATTCGTCTTTTATCTAATCCGCTTCATAGCCTGATAAAAAATCTGATAAGCTAGCGATTTTTTGCCGTTTCTCAAAATACGATCAACTAGCATGTTTACTAATCGATTGCGATAAATTGGGTCCGATTCGATATTTCTAATTTTGTTCACTACACTGCTCCGATGTGCCACGAGTTTACAACTATATCAGACTTCAACCAATTTTTTTCTTTCTTTTCAGCGGTGTCTTAAGTTACTATTTTGGCTTCTTCACTCCATATTGTAGAGTGGATCCACCGGTTAGTGGGGGATCTCCCTCCAAACTGCACGTGCGACTTTCGCCGAATACAGCTTTCCATATGATTGGCTAAGAACTACCAAAATGGTTTTCAACCAATTTTTCTTCGTTACGCAAATCATATTTACTCATTGCACATTGAGCATCCGTTTCCTTCTCCTCCGCGGAGGGAAAAGAAATAGGTATGGGAAGGAAAAATCTTGCAATTCAGTTATCTTACTAGTAATGTCCGTAGGTTTCTCGATCCAATCGGTATATACAAAGTCTCCGCCGAATCTCCGTAGTCGTAACCCGAACCTGTTCCGGAAGGAAAAGACTTTTTAGGTGGGAGTCCGGGTAAAACTCAACTTAACCTACGGGAGTAAAACACCTTAGACACCAAGTTGTCTTACAGAAATAGACGGATAATAGTCAATCTTCGTAGTAGCAGGCTTCAGTCCCCTGGCAATGCTGGGTCGGCTACACATTTAACATATCAGAGCAACTGATGCGGAATCATTGCGATGATACAAGTTGTGACAATGCTCTGCGACGCACTGGAACGCCCTTTTTTACGATCCTTCACTCCTACAGCATCTAAGGATCCCCTAACGATGTGATACCTGACGCCGGGTAGGTCTTTGACCCTTCCGCCTCTCACGAGGACCACCGAATGTTCCTGCGAATTGTGGCCAATACCTGGTATGTAAGCCGTTACCTCAAACTTGGAGGTTAATCGAACCCTGGCGACTTTACGTAGGGCAGAGTTGGGTTTTTTCGGTGTAGTTGTGAAATAGTCGACAGCTACAATGTCGCTATACAAAACCGTACGTGAGATTCCCACCTCATACGGCTCCTCGTCATCCAATTACTGTTGGGGGGATAACTTTTCTCAATCGTTTCCAACTACAAGTGAAAAAATCAATTTACGAAAAAATCTCATCCTTTTTCCTTGCAAATTGATCTTCAAAGTTTTGCCTTTGCGCCCCACCAATTTGACGGATTGCAAAGAAGCGGCGCAGATAGAGAAATGAAAAATATCTCAAATCGATGCGTGGGTTTACCAACGCAACGAGTTTCCTGCCTTCGCGTCAGTAATATGGGGCGGATTAAATATGGAGGAGATTGACGAGTCGGTATCAGCTTATCCACATCATTAATCATTTTTCGAGAAGGAATTCATTTTGAAATGAAAGCAGTTTCAATATATCACTCTCGTTCCTTATTTCGTTCCGACGAGGCTACTTGAAGAGGATTCGGCAACCTAACGAACTGCCCAATAAGTAGGTGAACTAAAATTAAAATAGGGATCCTTAGAAAATCGGAAGGATCTGATGACTATTTGGAGTTTACCAGCGATGACGACGCAGAGGTAGTAACGATAAAAAACCGGGGATCTTGAAAAAGAAAGAGAAGGAGGAAAATAAATTAGTAGGTTATTTCATTTATTTCGGTGGTTGTGGTTTAGTGAGCTTGTTCCGCGACGAGCCACTAGTCAAGCCCCGTTGCACTCCACCCCCTCCCCCCTTTCCGCGAGCCGACTCCGGAGGGAAGGGATTGTACCACGCGAGCTAAGGGAGGTCAAGCTGCCTCTGTCACTAGTTGCTACTAGCAACCCCGCACTTCAAGAATTAGGAATGGGAGAGACCGAAGGTATAGCAGAGGGGGAGCTAGTATTGGCAGGGGTGAGATGCTGGTATACCAGACGGGGTTGGAGGCTGCATAAGTATGGGGTTGCAGGAGTATTGAGTATGGGTAAAGGCAGCCTCGACTTCCTTGCAACATGTCTCTAAAAGATATCTCCAATTGAATTTGTGGGCTTGCCGCATTGAAACTACCTCCCAGTTTCTTCCCGGGTGGAACTGACAAAACAAAGCAAATAGGCCAAGCCAAGCACACCGGGTAATTCATTACCTCTGCTAATATCCTGCCATCCCTGTGGTGCGGGACCCGTAAAAACCAGGAAAGGAGGAGAAGTAAGAAGCTTTGTCCGTCACTCGTATCTGCTTCCTCGCGCCTGTTTCGCTCCCCCCAATTATGCTAGGTCTTCCAGATTGATCTGAATTTAGGTAGGGGATATTCCTCTATTAATGTATTGCACGGTACGACCCCAAAGGGTAGGGGACCGGTAAATCCACCGACTCGTGGGAGCGGGTAGAGCCCGCTGGGTGGTGCTTTTAATGAAGTACGAGTAGACGAAAAAGATAACCGCAAGGTAAGAGGGTGACGTCGCGTCTGGTGGTTTTATTTCCATACGAAAAGAAAGAGTGTTGTTTGTTTGTTTGTGGGAGGGGAGGGTATTCATCGTGTCGAGATGGTCGATCCTTTTGTCCTTTCTTCTTTTTTAGATCTATTTCTTCTTCTTTTCTTTGCGCTCCGCCTTTCCTTTCCTGAACGGAAGGATACGGAAGGGGTGTCGACAGTGTCGATAGTGTCGATAGTGTCGATACTTTTGCACTTTTTTCCATTTTCAGTTTTCTCCTTTTCGTTCCACCGGGATTTCGAGACCTAGGAAGCGCAGACTGTTTTGTCTGAGCGAAGCATCCAGCGAACGGAAGGCGGAGAGACGGTTGGAACGCCGAGTCAGGTGGACCAACCCATCGTTTTCTAAGCTCACCGGAATTCCCAGGCAGGACTCTTCCAAATGAAAAACGAGGTGCATGAGAAGCACTACCTCATGGGAAGCGAGTATCCGAGAGGTGAGCAAACCATTGTGGTAGAGACTGCGTGACTTCCTCGGGGAAGCCTCCTCCTCGGCCTTCCCGTAGTAAGGCTTTGCCTGGGAAGGAAGATAGACTAGGCTTCTAGAACCCACTAGATCGTGAAAAAGAGCAAGTTCCTGTAAGATAGGGTGGCCCAATACCTTCCTTTGGAAGTGAATGAAATCCGTGGACTTCGACTCTCCATGTACAGCCTGGATGCAAGAAGAGATAGCACCTGTCTGACTTGTCAAGCTGGCACCGTTTAATCCCGAATAGAGTATCCGCTTCAAAAGGGGTTTAGGACACCCATCTCCCCATTTCTCCATGATGAAGGACCAGAAAGAACCTGACTGGTAAGCCTCCCACGTATTGGGCGCTTTCGTGGGCCCCATCAGCCCTGCGTAGATGCCCGTGTGGCATGCGACCATATCAATTTCTTCCAAGAGAAGCTCTTCGGGGAGGACAAGACGGTTGAGAACCTGGCAAATCACCCTCTTAAGGTCGCGCCTTAGGCTGGCTAGAGTAGCAGCACCCTGGCCATTTCGCGGCACGAGGCGCGAGTAACTAGGCAATTCTGCGTACGAGGTGGCGAAAAGGTGCTGTACAGGGCACCTGCGGTGGAAGTAGGGACGGGCTCCTGGGCCAATTAACCGAAAGAGCAGCCAGCATGTGCTGGCGATGGCCTCGCCTTCCTCGTTGAGGAGAGCCACGAGTTCTTGGTAGCGAGATGGGGTGGCAGCCAGCCTCGACAGCCCAGAGCTCAATGGAACCGCGATAGGGTAGGGCATACCAGCCAAGGTAGTGCTAGGCAATAGGGGGGGTAGCTCGATCTTGTTCTGGGTGCAGGCCCTCTCTGCTTGGAGGCTCTCTGCTTGGAGATAGAGTTCTCCTACCTGTTTCTTTAATTCCTTCCTTTCCTTTAGGTGAGACACCGCCCACTGAATGATCTGATCCTCTGTCCATCTTTCCTCCCTGCCATAGGCCTTCTCGAGCTCCGAATACTGCTTCAAGAAATCCTGGGTCCTCTTCTCTTCCGGGAGGGTTAGCGAAGGTCTGAAAGATCCGTGCGCTTCCACTTTTCTT